ATGAATATAAATTTTTTAATTAATAAATCTAAAAATGAATCTAATTTTTTGAAATTTCAATCTATAAAAATTAGTTTAGCATCTCCCAAAAAAATAAAACAGTGGACACAAATTTTACCTTTAAAAACTAATAAAATTGATAAAAAAAATCAGGCTATAAAAGAAAAATTAAATAAAGGAAAAATTTTAAATCCAAAAACATTTAATTATAAAACATTAAAACCTGAAAAAGGGGGATTATTTTGTGAGACAATTTTTGGATCACTAAAAAATTTATCAAGTAGAAGATATCAATTAGGTTATATTGAACTTATTTCTCCCGTAACTCATATATGGTATTTAAAAGGTTCTATAAGTTATATTTCTATTATTTTAAATTTTAAAAGAAAAAATTTAGAATCAATTGCATATTGTCTAGAATTTTTATCAACCCAAGTAAAATCTTTTAAACATAATTTAAACTATATAAATTTGTCTTCTATATTAAAAAATAATTTAATAGGTGATAGATCAATTCTAAATTCATCAATTTTTAATAATAATTATAATTTTTTATTATTAAATAATAATAATTTATTTATTCAAAATAAAAATAATATTAATTTAGTAGAACAGGATTATAAAAAAATTTCTAAAATAAAAAAATTTTATAAATTAAAAAATAATATTATTGGTTTAAATAAAAATTGGATTAATAATATAAAGTTAAATAATCAACCAAATATTATTTTAAGACTAAGTAATCCAATAAATTTAATTATTCATAGTATCTTAAAAAATAATTTTAAATTTACTTTATTAGATTTTAATATTTATAAAAATAATAAAGATTTATTAACTTTTAATAAAAGTAGTTATCAAGTTAAAAATATAATTTTAAAAAAAAATTCTTATTCTCTTGATTTTCCGATTTTATTATTTAATAATAATAAAATATTACAAAGATTAATTTTAAATAAAAAAAAATGTTTTTTTATTACTAGTGGTAATTTAATTAAAATAAATAATTCTAATTTTAAAAACGAAAAAAATAATTTTAATAAAGTAGAAAATATTAATTTAATATATAATATAAAATCAAATAATAAAACTTATTTTAATAATATAAATATGTTTGTTAACTTTTCTAATTTTCAAGAATCACCCTTTAAAATATTTCAAAGTGGTTTTTTTAATGTTAATAAAGAAAAATTAGTAATAAATAATAATATTTTAGATTTTTTTATTTTTAATAACTATGATTTATCAAATTCAAAAAAAATAAATTTTAAAAATTATAAAGATCGATTAGTTACTTTTATTTGGTGTTTAAATAATGATATTTACAAAAAAAATTTTAAAAATGATATTTCCTTTTATTTAAAAGATTATAATAAAGAAAATACACAAAATAAAAATAAGAAGATAAAATATAGTTCAAATATTTTATCTAATTTTTATGAAACATATTCACAATTTGAAAAAATAAATTTTATAAAAACTAATAAAATATTTAAATTAAAGTATACTAAAAAAATTGATGTAAAAAAACTTCATATAAATTTAAGTAAAATAAAAAATAAAATTAAATATTATAATATGCATACAATTAATAATTTAATTTTATTAGAAAAACATTATAATCAAGATGAGTATAATATTAATAATAATTATAAATTTGAAACTAAAGATAAAAAAATATTAAAATTAAAAAAAAATAACTATATTTTATCAGATGTATGTTTTTTTAAAATTATTTCATATAAAAAAAAATTAAAAAAAAATAAAAAAGATATAATAAAAATTAATGAATATTGCTTTTCAATAATTAGATTTCAGACTTTATTAAAAACTTTATATTCTGAATATCAATTTAATTTTATTAATAATTCAAATTTTGATATTAGTAATAAATCAAATAAATTATCTTTAAATTATGATTTATTTAAAGATAAAGATGATAAATTTAAAAATAATTTTAATTTTAGTAATTTTGATTTAAATGAAAATAAAGTTGAATTTGATAATAGTACGATAAAAGATATAAAATTAGAAAAATTAAAAACTATTGAACCTAATTTATTATTATTAAACTTTAATATGAATTTAGAAGATCAAAAATCAGATTTGATTAATATTAAATTTAAAAATAAATTAAAAAAAAAAAAAGAATTTTATTTAAATATAAAAAATAAAAAAGAAGTTTTTAATTTTTATTTTATTCCTAGATATTTAAAAATTAATAAAAAAAAATTAAATTTTAATAATTCTACTATATTAAATAATTTAGATTATTTAAATTTTTACTACAATAACAAATCTAATATTAAATCATATTTAAAAAACCCATTAGGTAATAATAAATTTCGTAAATTTATAATCTCAATATTATTTACAACAATTCAAAAAAGTTTAATTATTTCTAAAATAAAATTATTTAAAAAACTTTTAATTTCAAAGTGTGATTTAATAAAAAGTTATAATAATACTAATTATAAAAATTTAATTTATAATGAAAAAAAACAATTAATTTCATTTTTTTTTAGTAACTATGGTGTATTAACAGAATTAGTTGAAGTTTCACCAAAAACTTATACAGAAATTAATTCACAAAATAATATAATGAATGAAATAAAAAATGATAAATCATTCTTTTCATTAAATTCAAATAAAAATGATGGTTTTGATGTATATGATTTAGAAGAAGAAAAAATAAACCCTGGGTGGTTGAATAAATTAAATAATAATTCAAATTTTTTTTCTTTTATTTGGTTAGATAAAAAATATTTAATTACTTTACAAAAAGAAACAAATAATTTTGATCTGAAAATATGTCTTAATATTTTACAGAAAGATTTTAAATATTTATTAAAAAATTCTAAAAAAAATAATCTTTATAAAAAAACAAATAAATTGTTAAATATAAATGAAAGTTTTATAAATAATGATTTTAATATTTCTAAGAATATAATACTACAAAAATTAATTTCTTTTTTTGGTATTTATGATAATTTATTTATTAATTTTTCTTATGAAACTAAAACTAACTTTGAATATGAAAATAATGTAAATTATACTAATAGTTATAAAAATATTGAATTAATATTAAATAAAATTGAAATAGAAGATATATTTTCTAGTACTTATATATATATTAAAAATATTGTTTGGCATTCTAAATTAAAAGAATTATTTTTTTTAAATAATCAAATTAAAGATAAAGATTTTATTTATTTTCAACACTTATCTTTTGATTATTTAAAAAATAGTCTAGTAATACCTTCTAATAAATCTAATAATAGTTTAGATTATTTTACTTTTAATAATTTACTAGAACAATTTATATTTAAAAATCAATTACACTTTAATAAATATTATATAATAAGTCAATTATTTTTATGGAATAATCAAACTGATTGGGAAACATTTTTATTTTATATCACTAAATCAGCTTCTATAAATGACAAAATTATACCTTGTTATGTTGATCGTAGTATATGTTTTGATCAACCTCAAATAGGAGCTATCGCAATTCAAAATATTCTAAAAACTTTTGATATTAGTTTTATAAATTGTGATATTAAAAATAATAATAAAAAACTAATTTCAAATTCTTCAAATATTTTTTTAAATAAAGGTAAATTATTAAATAATAATTTAAATAAAAATAATATAAAAAATTATTATTTTTTATCTTTATATAATAATCCTAATCCAATTAAAAATAAAAAATTTATTTCAATTGAGTTATTAATTTCTAATATTAAAAATAAAGTTTTAAAATTAAATAATCAAATACAACATTATGAAAATTTTTTAAAATTTCGAATATTTTTTAATGATAATACTAGTAATTTTAAAAATAAAGATAAAATAAATTTTAAATTAAAAAAAAATATTTTTAAAAATAATAAGTTTTTATTAAAATTAAAAGATTATAATAAATTTATTAAAATTTTTAGAAAAGTAGAAAGCTTACGTTCATTAAGAGCTACTTATTTTCGTCGTTTAAAATTATTACAACCTTTTTTAAAGAAAGAAGTTAAAGCTGAATGGATGATTTTAAATGTTATTCCAGTTTTACCCCCCGATTTACGCCCAATTCTTGTTTTAGATAGTCAACAAGTTGCAGTTTCAGATTTAAATAAATTATATCAAAAAGTAATATTTAGAAACGAAAGATTAAAAAGGTTATCTAATGATTTTTATTCTTTAAACGTATCTCCAGAAATGAGGTATGCTCAAAGATTATTACAAGAATCAGTTGATGCTTTACTTGAAAATGGAAAGGGGGATTCTAAATTATTTACTTCGTCTAATAATAGGCCTTTAAAATCTTTATCAGATATGGTAAAGGGTAAAAAAGGTCGTTTTCGTCAAAATTTATTAGGAAAAAGGGTTGATTATTCAGGTCGATCAGTTATTGTTGTAGGTCCAAATTTAAAGTTATATGAGTGTGGGTTACCTCAAGAAATGGCAATTGAATTATTTCAACCTTTTTTAATACGTCAATTACTATTAAAAAAATTTGCTAAAAATTTTATAAATGCTAAAAGATTAATTAAAAATAAATATAAAATTATTTGGAATATTCTTAAATTTATTATGGAAAATAGACCAGTTTTATTAAATCGTGCTCCAACTTTACATAGACTAGGTATACAAGCCTTTAAACCAAAACTAGTTTCTGGTAGAGCTATTTTATTACATCCACTAGTATGCTCAGCTTTTAATGCTGATTTTGATGGAGATCAGATGGCTGTACATGTCCCTATTTTTTATGAAGCTTGTTCTGAAGCTTGGAGGTTATTATGTAGCCGTAATAACATTTTATCTCCTGCTACAGGGGATCCTATTATTGTTCCTAGTCAAGATATGGTATTAGGTTGCTATTATCTTACAACTTTAGATAAAATAAAAAGAATAAACAATTTTAATTATTTTAATAATTATTTATTATATAAAATAAAGAAAGAAGATAAATTAAAAATAGTTAATAAAAATTTATTTTTAATTTTTAGTAATATTGATCAAATTTTTCAATTATTTAATCAACAGTTATTAGAGTTACATACTTTAATTTGGTTAAAATATAATAATAAAATTGAATTTAATTTAAATTATCAAAACTGTTTAGAAATTCAAATTGATAAACGTGGTAATATAAGTAAAATTTATTCAGAATATAAACTATACTATAATTGGCAATTTAATAAAAATTTAATTTATATTAAAACAACACCAGGTCGTGTATTAATTAATAAACTAATTTTTGAAGTATTATTTTAAAATAGTCCTATTTTATAGGTTAAAGAGTAATATATTTTTTATTACTATATTTATATATAAAAATTAAAATGATTAAAAATAAAAATAAAAATATAAATTTTCTTTATTTTAATAAAACTTTTAATAAAAGTAGATTAAAAAAATTAATTTATTGGTCAATAATGTTATTTGGAGAAAAAAAAACAGTTGATTTAGTTGAAATTTTAAAAAAATTAGGTTATTCTTATGCAACAAAAGCTGGCTTATCATTAAGTATTAATGATTTACAAATTCCATTAATAAAAAATAAACTATTATTTAATACTGAGTCTAAATTAAATTATACTAATCAAGATGTTGAAAAAAGCTATTTAACATCTATTGAATATTTTTCACAAGTAATTGATACGTGGAATAATACTAATGAAATTTTAAAACAGGAAGTAATTAATAATTTTAAAAATAAAGATGTTTTAAACCCAGTTTACATGATGGCTTTTTCCGGAGCTCGTGGTAATATTTCACAAGTTCGTCAATTAGTTGGTATGAGGGGTTTAATGGCTGATCCAAGTGGCCGTATTATAAATTTTCCAATTCAAAGTAATTTTCGTGAAGGTTTAACATTAACTGAGTATGTTATTTCATGTTATGGTGCTAGAAAAGGTGTTGTTGATACAGCTTTAAGAACTGCTACTTCTGGTTATTTAACACGTAGATTAGTAGATGTTGCTCAACATGTTATTATTCGTTTATATGATTGTTTAACTTTAAGAGGTATTTATTTATATGATTTAAAAACAACTAATAATAAAAAACTTTTATCATTAAAAAATAGATTAATCGGTCGTGTATTAGCGGAAGATATTTATGATATTGTAATAAAATCAAATATACATTGTTTTTTTAAAGACTCTTCTATTTTAAAAAAAATATCAAAAAATAAAAAAATTGCATCAAGAAATCAAGAAATTACTATGCAACTTATAGATATTTTATTAAAAAGTAAAAAACCAATTTTAGTTCGTTCACCATTAACCTGTCAAGATAAAAATTATGTTTGTCAACTTTGCTATGGTTGGAGTTTATCTTCTAATCGTTTAGTTTCTTTAGGTGAATCAGTTGGTATTATTGCTGCTCAATCAATTGGAGAACCGGGTACACAATTAACAATGCGTACATTTCATACTGGCGGTGTTTTTTCAGGTCAAAGTTCAAGTGAAATTCGTGCAATATTTGATGGTTATATTGAATTCCCAGATACAATAAATGGTAAATTTGTTCGAACAACACATGGAAAAATAGCTTTTTTAACAAAGCAAAAAGGTTTTTGTTTATTAAAATCAAAATTTTCAAAAATAAAAAAAATAATTTTACCATTATTTACACTATTATTTGTTAAACAAGGTCAAAACGTTTTTAAAAATCAAGTATTAGCAGAACCTATAGGTTTTATAACTGAATTAGAACAAAGTATAGATGTTTTTCAAACTATATATTCTGAATTTTCTGGTGAAATTCGTTTTAAAAATAGTAAATCAATTAATTTATTAAATAAAACAGATACAAATTTAAATAAATATGTAAATTCAAAAACAGGTGAATTATGGGTTCTAGCATCTAATAAACAAAATATTTTAAAGCCTTTAAATCTTTTCATTAAAGCAGGTGATTTTATTTTTTTTAATAATTTTATTTGTTTATATAATCTGTCTTTTCCAAATAAAAATAATAAAAATAATTTTAATAATATAAAAAAAATTAAAAATCAAAATTATTTTTATAATTTAAAAAAATTAAAAATTTTTAATTTTTTTAATAAAATTAAAAATAATAAAATTTTATATTATTCTATCTTGGAATCTAATTTATTTATAAAGTATGACTATTTTCAAGTATCAAGTATCTATAAAAAAAAATTTAGTAATTTTGAAAAAGTATCTACTAAAAATACAAAAATTTATTCTAATATTAATCAATATTTTTTTAAATATTCAAATCTAAATAATAATTTTAATAATGTAAAAAAAATAAAAAAAACTTATTTTTTACCTTTTTTCAATAAAAAAAAAAATTCTTACGGTTTTATTTATAAGTTATGTATTAATTTAAATCCAATAAATAAAATAATATTATTTGAAAAATATAATAATAACAGTTTTTTACCAATAAGCTCTGTTTTATTTTGCCAATTAAATAAATCAAAATTATTTAAAATTTTAATTAAATATGATAATTTTTATATTTTTAAAATACCTTTTAATTTTATTTTAACAGAATTATTTATTATAAAAAACAAAGTGGTTTTAAATTTTTTTAAAAGTATAAAAATAAATAATTTAAATTTAAAGTACGAGACTTTATTTAGATTAAAAAATTTAAAGTATAGATCTTTTTTTAATGATGATTTAAAAATAAAAAATAAAATATTAAAAAAGAATAAAAAATTTTTTATTTCAAACCTAAAAAATTTTTCTAAGCATAATAATATTAAAAAAATACTTAATGATTCTAATAATTTAAAAGTTTATTTTTTTGAGTTAAATTATAATAATAAAAAAAGAAAAATAATAAGCCATTTTTATAATAAATCAGGTATTAATATTGATGAGAATAATTTATATAATTTAGAAAATTTTTATTCTATCTCTAATTCAATTGAAATTTGTAATAATTTTAATAAAAATCCTTCTTATTTATTTTTTAATAATTCATCATTAAATTTCTTTATTTTATCGATTTTTTATAAATTATTATATAATAAATATAATAAAATAGAAAACAATTTTATAAATGAATATACTCTATTTAATAATAGTAAATATAATTCTTTTGAAGAAAAAAATTTTTCTTTAAAAGAATTATATTTACATAAAAAGCCTTTAATATGGCCTTTTTATTTTTTAAATAATAATATTAAAACGAGTATAAATTTATTAAATATTGATAAAAAATTAGATATTAAAGAATATAATTTATTTTTAAATTTCTTTTCTAATAATATAGTTTATTTTTATAAAAATATTAAATTTTTCCAAAATAGTAATAATAATATTTTATTAAAAACAAATAAAGAGTTTTTAGAACAAAAATATATTTTAGTGTATAATAAAATTCTATCAAATAACAATAATATTTATTTAATAAAATCAAATTTATATAATTCAAATAATTTTAATTACTTATTCTTATCTTTTTTTGAAAAGTATAAAATAAATTTGAATTTTTTCTATCAAATACGAGATAACTTTTTAAATAAATCATTTTCTTTATTTAATAGAAATAATATTATAAAAAATAAAACAATTATTTTTAAGAAAAATAATTTTATTTATTTTAAAAATAATAAACTACTTTATTTAAATAACCAATTAAAAAAATCAATAATAAACAATAGTAGTTTTTCTGAAAAATTATTTTTAAATAGTTTTTTTATAAAATCAATTTTATTTAATATTTATTATATTTCAATAATATTTTATTTTTTACTAAACAATAATTCAAAAATAAATGATTTAAAAAATTTATTATTAAAAACTAATAAATCAAAAACAAATCAAAAAAAAATTTTATATTTAAAGAAAGAAATTATTTATTTTTATTTTTCAACTTATATTTCTTCATTTTTATCTTCAAATTTCAAAATAGATTTATATAAAAATAAAAATTTTACTAATAAAGAAAAAATTAATCTAAACAATGATATTAAATATAATTTAATTTTTTCTAATATTACTTTTTTAGAATTTATAAAAAATATTAATATTAGTATTAATATTTTTTATAATTTTTTAAATAAATTTAATAATAATGAAATATATATTATTAATAAAAAATTAAAGAAATATTTTTTCGTTTCTTTTTCAATAAATAATATAATTTCATATAATAATATATTTATATCATTATTTTATAATAAAAGTTTAAAATTAGATTCATTATTAATATTTAAATATAATAACTATAAACAATTAAACGTTCTTAATAATTTTAGTTTTCTGTTTGATAAAAAAACATTAAATTTAAATTCACAAATTAATAAAAATTATTTTTTTTTAAATAAAAAAAATAATTTTAATATATCGATTATATGGTTTTCAAAATCAAACACATTAAAAAATGATTATAAATTAATTAATAAAACTAATTTTAAATATTATAATAATCATTATTTTAAAATTAAAAATAATTTTAAAAAGTTTAAAATTTTTACACTATATAATTATAATAATTTTAACCATAATAACTATTTTAATAATAATAAATTAAAATCTTATTTTTTTAGTAGTTTATTTTTTAATAAACCTTATATATTATCAAAAAGTTTTATTTCAGATTATTTTATTATTAAGAATAAAAATATAAAAAAATTACAGATAATAAATAAAAAAAATATAAATAATAAATTAAATAAATTTAATTTATTATTTAATAATAAACTAAAAAATAAAATAAATACTTTTTATTCAGAAAGATTATTAAATACTAAAATTAATATATCAAATAATTTTTTAAATAAATTAATAAAATATGAGAATATTAAAAATTTAGATACTTTTTTTTATAAAAAAGAAAATTCGATTTATAATTTAAGTTATATATTTGAAAAAAAATGGGCTTATTATTTAAATATTTTTTATATAAAAAAATTTAATCGATTAATAAAATTTAATCTATTTTATAATACTATTTTAATTAATAAAGATTGTAATATAGATTTTTTAACTAAGAAATATTTGATAAATAATTATTTAAAAAGTAATATTTTATTATTTACTAATAATTATTATTATGATTATTGGTTATTTTATAAATCGATTTTTAATTCTTTAGTTTTACCAAATAATTATTCTTACAAAAATTCTAATTTTGAATTATATAATTTCATTTCATCTAAAATAGAATTAAAATATTCTGATATTTTAAATAGATTATTTTTTAATAAAACACTTAAAATAAAAAAAATATTTCCTATAAATACTTTGTATTTATTTAGAGTTCAAACACAAATAAATTTTAAAGAAAATAAATTATCAAATCTTTTATTTCCTGATTTAGTAGACTCTAATAAAAATAATTTTAATTTAAATTTTATAAAATTTAAATTTTTTAATTTTAAATTAAAGTTTATATTTACTAAATATAATAATATTTATATACAAAATATTTTTTTACTAAATATAAATTATATTTTTAGTTATATATTAAATTTATACTATATTGAAAATTATAAATTTAATAAAAATTTAGAAATAAAAAATAATAATTTATTTATTAATAAAATTTTTTATTTTAGTTCTAATAAACAAAAATTAACAAATAATTATAATGGCTGGGTTTATATAATTAATAAATCAGATTCATTATTTTTAAACTATAAAAAAATTATTCCAAACGGTCATTTTATTACTAAACATATATTATTTGAAAATATAGTAACATTAAATAAATTTTTTACTTTCCGTTTTAAAAATAATAGTTTAAAAATAAAATTTAATATTCGTAATAATTTCTTAAAATCATTTTTAAATTTTAAAATGAAAAAATCTTTATTAAATAGTATTTTTATTTTTAATGGATCAAAATTTTTAACTCTTTATTTATATTCTTCAAATACATATTTAAATAATTTAATATTAAAAAATAACTATTTAAATATAGATTTAAATATTATTTTTACTAAATTTTATTTTTATAAAATAAAAATAAAAACTATAATAAATAATAAAAAAATAAATAATCATAAAAATAATATTATTTTAATAAATAAGTTTTATCGTCTAGTTTTTTTTCAAACATCAAATTTAAAAAAAATAAAATATAAATCAAATTTTTTAAATAGAAATTTCCAAGAACAGTTTTATATAAAAAAATTATTAATTAGTAATAAAAGAAATGATTTTAATAGTTTAAAACGTATTTTTTTTATTAGTAATAATAATATACATATTAATAAATATAGTCGTTATAAACCAAAATTATTAATTAAAAAAATATTATTTCAATATAATTCTAATTTAATAATACAGTTTAGTAAATTTAAAAATATTGGTTTAATTGAAAAAGGTTCTGATTTTGGCTATTTAAATAATATTTATTCGAAGAAATTATTATATTTTTATGAGTATAAAAAACTACAAAATTTATTAGATTTACGTGATTATATTTTAAAATTTCCTTTTAATAGTATAATAAAAAATAAAATATTTAATAATCCTTTTATTTTAATAAATAAAGAAAAATTTTTATCTAAATTTACTTATTCTAATTATTTATTATTTACTAATAATAAATATGATTTTAAAACATTAGATTTAAAAAGATTAAAAGATTATAGATTAAAAATAAATTATTTTAATTTAAAACAAAAAACATATTATAGTTTCTATGATTATTTTTATTTAAAGGGAAAGGGTTTTTTTAAAAATATTTATAGTAATAATATACAACTAGTATTATTAATTAATATTATTTTTAAAATAAGTTTAAATAAAAATAATTTTAAAAATAATATATTTGTTAATATTGATAATAAAAAATTAAAGATTTTTTATATTTTTAATTATAATTATAAGAAAATGTTTAATTTTTATATATTAAAAAATAAAAAAAATAGTAATTGTAATTTTTGTATTTCATACTGTTCATCAATTTACTTATATAAAAATAATTTTTTAAATAGTAATACTAATTTTAGTTCAACTATCCATAATATTAATAAAAAATCATTAAATAATTATAAACTTTTGAATATTTCTAAAACTAAATATCAAAAGTTTATAAATAGTGAAAAACAAAAAAATACCTCAAAAATTTATATTAATTTTAGACCTTTTTTAATTGAAAAAAATAGTTTTTTATTTCAAATAAGTTTTATTTTTAAAAAAAATTTAATTGATTCTTATGATTATTCATCATTAATTCCAATTAATAAAGTATCTTTAAATATTTTTAATAGATTAAAATTAATTAAAAATAAAATAAAAACAGTGTCTTTTTATAATAATAAAAATATTTTTGTTATTAAGAAAATACCTAAATTAAAATATGAATTAAGTAATTTTAAGGGGGAAATTTTAAAAAGCTATAATTCATCTTTTTTTTATTATTCTAATAACTATAAAAGTTTTGTAATTAAAAAAAATAAAAACTTTAAAAGTATAAATAATCTATTTAATTTAAATAAAAATTTTAAGCAAAAATTATCGTTATTTCCTGAATTAATATATTTAACAAATTCTGATTTTTTAACATATAAAACTCCATTAAATTTTAATAATTATTTAAAAATAAATAAATTTAAAGTAAAATTAGGTGAATTTATTCCCTATTCAAAAGAAATAATTGTAAATTATGCGATAAATAAATCGGGCCAAGTTATTTTTTTAAATAAAAATAAAGTATTATTACGTCGTGCAAAATCTTTATTATTATCACCCGGTTGTATTTGTAATTTGAAACAAGGTGATTTTATAAACACTAATTCACCATTATTGACATTAACTTATAAAAATTTAAAAACTGAAGATATTGTTCAAGGTATTCCTAAAATTGAACAACTTTTAGAAGCACGAGAAAATGTAAAAGATCAATTTAGTTTAAATTCATTGATTCAATTGAAATTTAAAAAATATAAAAAATATTATTCTAAAAAAGAAGCAGTATATAAGAGTATTATTTTTATTCAACAATATATTGTTGATTCTGTTCAAAAAGTTTACCAATCTCAGGGAGTAAATATTTCAGATAAACATATTGAAATAATAGTTAAACAAATGACTTCTAAAGTTCGAATAACTAATCCAGGGAATACTGGTCTTTTAAGGGGAGATATTGTTTATTTAGATTGGATTGAATTAATAAATAGTGGTTTAAAAGGTAAAAAATCTCAATATGAACCAATAATTTTGGGTATAAGTAAAGCTTGTTTAGAAATGGATGGTTTTATATCAGCTGCTAGTTTTCAAGAAACTATTAAAATTTTAAGTAGAGCAGCTATTTTACAAAAACGTGATTTTTTAAGAGGTTTAAAAGAAAACCTTATTTTAGGGCATTTAGTCCCAATTGGTACAGGTTTCGAATTCCCAATATAAACTATACTAAAACACTTAATTTTAAGTGTTTTAGTATAGTTTATATTAATAAATAAGTATACCTGTTTTGATGGTATCTATTTAAAAAATTAAAATATATTTTGTTGAATACACTAATACAAATAATAATTTTTTAAAATTATTATTAAAAAACTATCACGGAGAGTTTGATTCTGGCTCAGGATGAACGCTGGCGGTATGCTTAACACATGCAAGTTGAACGAAGATAATAATTCTTGAATTATAATACTTAGTAGCGGACGGGTGAGTAACGCGTAAGAATCTACCTTTAGGAAAAGAATAACAACTGGAAACGGTTGCTAATACTTTATATGCTGAGAAGTTAAATAGGTTACTGCCTAAAGATGAGCTTGCGTCTGATTAGCTAGTTGGTAAGGTAAAAGCTTACCAAGGCAATTATCAGTAGTTGGTCTGAGAGGATGATCAGCCACACTGGGACTGAGACACGGCCCAGACTCCTACGGGAGGCAGCAGTGAGGAATTTTTCGCAATGGGCGAAAGCCTGACGAAGCAATACCGCGTGAAGGATGAAGGCCTGCGGGTTGTAAACTTCTTTTATTAGAGAAGATAATGACGGTATCTAATGAATAAGCATCGGCTAAATATGTGCCAGCAGCCGCGGTAATACATATGATGCAAGCGTTATCCGGAATGATTGGGCGTAAAGCGTCTGTAGGTTGTTTAAAAAGTCAACTGTCAAAAACTAAGGCTCAACTTTAGGCAGGCAGTTGAAACTTTTAGACTAGAGTATGGCAGAGGTAGAGGGAATTACTGGTGTAACGGTGAAATGTGCAGATATCAGTAAGAACACCAATGGCGAAAGCACTCTACTGGACCAAAACTGACACTCAGAGACGAAAGCTAGGGGAGCGAATAGGATTAGATACCCTAGTAGTCCTAGCTGTAAACGATGGAAACTAAATATTGCGTTTTTCAAATGCAGTATTGTAGCTAACGCGTTAAGTTTCCCGCCTGGGGAGTATGCTCGCAAGAGTGAAACTCAAAGAAATTGACGGGGGCCCGCACAAGCGGTGGAGCATGTGGTTTAATTCGATGCAACGCGAAGAACCTTACCGGGGTTTGACATACTATGCATTTTTTGGAGACGAAAAAGTTTAAACATAGATACAGGTGGTGCATGGCTGTCGTCAGCTCGTGTCGTGAGACGTAGGGTTAAGTCCTGTAACGAGCGCAACCCTTATTGTTAGTTGCTTTAAGGAAACTAGCAAGACTGCCAGTGATAAGCTGGAGGAAGGTGAGGATGACGTCAAGTCAGCATGCCCCTTAAATCCCGGGCTACACACGTGCTACAATGGTTAAGACAAAGAGATGCTAACTTGTGAAAGTACAGCCAACCTCAAAAACTTAATCTCAGTTCGGATTGTAGGCTGCAACTCGCCTACATGAAGCCGGAATCGCTAGTAATCGCAGGTCAGCTATACTGCGGTGAATACGTTCCCGGGCCTTGTACACACCGCCCGTCACACCATCGAAGCTGACTAGGCCCGAAACCGTTGTAAACGTCTAAGGCACAGTTAGTGACGAGGGTGAAGTCGTAACAAGGTAGGGCTACTGGAAGGTGGCCCTGGATCACCTCCTTCAAAAAAAGAAAATAATTACTTTACTTTAACTAAGTTAAAGTAAAGAGGGCTATTAGCTCAGTTGGTTAGAGCGCACCCCTGATAAGGGTGAGGTCACTGGTTCAAATCCAGTATAGCCCACCAGTAAAAAAATTTTAAATTGGGGATATAGCTCAGTTGGTAGAGCGCTGTCTTTGCACGGCAGATGTCAGCGGTTCGAATCCGCTTATCTCCAATTTAATAAAATAATTTTATTTACTGGATTTATATTGACTAGGTCAAATATATTAAAGTTTATGATGGATACCTAGGCATTTAGAGTCGATGAAGGGCGTGGATACCAACGAAATGCTTCGGTTAGTTGGAAACAAACTGTGATCCGAAGATTCCCGAATAGGAAAACCTATATAACTACTTAGTAAATTCATAACTAAGTAAGAGACAACCTGCTGAATTGAAACATCTTAGTAAGCAGAGGAAAAGAAAGCAAACGCGATTTCCTTAGTAGCGGCGAGCGAAACGGAATTAGTCTAATCATTAAATAAAAACTATTAAACGAAGCAGCTGAATCCTGCACCATAGATGGTGAAAGTCCCGTAGTTTAAAATAGAAAAATCGATTATAAAGTAGCATGGAACACGTGAAATTCCGTGTGAATATACGAGGACCACCTCGTAAGACTAAATACTCCTAAATGACCGATAGTGAAATAGTACCGTGAGGGAAAGGTGAAAAAGAACCCCTGTAGGGGAGTGAAAAAGAACATGAAATCATAAACTGACAATCAGTGGGAGCTAAAGTGACCGCGTGCCTGTTGAAGAATGAGCCGGCGACTTATAGGTAGTGGCTTGGTTAAAATAACTTTTTGGAGCCAAAGCGAAAGCAAGTCTGATAAGGGCGTATGTCACTATTTATAGACCCGAACCCGAGTGATCTAACCATGGCCAGGATGAATCTTGGGTAACACCAAGTGGAAGACCGAACCGACTGATGTTGAAAAATCAGCGGATGAGCTGTGGTTAGGGGTGAAATTCCAGTCGAACTCGGAGCTAGCTGGATCTCCTCGAAATGTGTTGAGGCGCAGCGGTTGATGATGGGCTATTTAGGGGTAAAGCACTGTTTCGGTGCGGGCTGCGAAAGCGGTACCAAATCGTGGCAAACTAAGAATACTAAATATGCTTTCCATCAACCAGTAAGACAGTGGGGGATAAGCTTCATTGTCAAAAGGGAAACAGCCCAGATCACCAGTTAAGGCCCCAAAGTGATGGCTAAGTGATAAAGGAAGTAAAAAGGCAAAGACAACCAGAAGGTTTGCTTAGAAGCAGCCATCCTTGAAAGAGTGCGTAATAGCTCACTGGTAGAGCCTTTTTGCGCCGAAAATGAACGGGGCTAAGTCATCCGCCGAAACTGTGGGTTACAGTTTTAACTGTTACGGTAGAGGAGCGTTCCGTTATAGGGTGAAGTTAAAATGTGAATTTTAATGGACGAAACGGAAGTGAGAATGTCGGCTTGAGTAACGAAAACATTGGTAAGAATCCAATGCCCCGAAAACCTAAGGGTTCCTTCACAAGGTTCGTCCATGGAGGGTTAGTCAGGACCTAAGGCGAGATCGAAAGGTGTAGTCGATGGAAAACAGATTAATATTTCTGTACTTGATTTAATTTGATAAAGAGGGACGGAGAAGGCGGTAACTAGCTAGATATTGGTATTCTAGTAGAAGTATTGAATTCTCAAAAGAATGAAAAAAAACTTTCTTTAGAAAACATGCGATCTAACTGGTACTTTATTTATATAAAGTTTTGGTTTAGTTTTAGTCATACTTCCAAGAAAAGCTTTTACTATCTATAATTAAATCAACCTGTACCCTAAACTGACACAAGTAGGTAGGTAGAGAATACTAAGGGGCGCGAGATAACTCTCTCTAAGGAACTCGGCAAAATGGCCCCGTAACTTCGGGAGAAGGGGTGCCTACATAATGTAGGCCGCAGTGACCAGGCCCAGGCGACTGTTTATCAAAAACACAGGTCTCCGCAAAGTCGTAAGACAATGTATGGGGGCTGACGTCTGCCCAGTGCCGGAAGGTAAAAGAAGTTGGTTATTCTTATTCCTCGGAAAAAGAAAAAGCTGACGACTGAAGCCCCGGTGAACGGCGGCTGTAACTCTGACAGTCCTAAGGTAGCGAAATTCCTTGTCGAGTAAGTTTCGACCCGCACGAAAGACGTAACGATCTGGGCACTGTCTCGGAGAGAGACTCGGTGAAATAGAAATGTCTGTGAAGATGCGGACTACTTATACCAGGACAGAAAGACCCTATGAAGCTTGACTGTAATTTGGAATTGGGTTCGGGCTTTTTTTGCGCAGTCTAGGTGGGAGGCGTTGATATTAAGTTTTCGGACTTAATGGAGCCATCAGTGAGAGACCACTCTAAAAGAGCTAGAATTCTAATAGGACTCCTTGAATCAGGATCCTTGACAGTTTCAGATGGACAGTTTGACTGGGGCGGTGACCTCCCAAAAGGTAACGGAGGTGTGCAAAGGTTCCCTCAAGCTGGACGGAAATCAGCTGTAGAGTGCAAAGGTATAAGGGAGCTTGACTGCAAGACCAACAAGTCGAGCAGAGGCGAAAGCCGGCCTTAGTGATCCGACGGTTCCGAGTGGAAGGGCCGTCGCTCAACGGATAAAAGTTACTCTAGGGATAACAGGCTGATCTCCCCCAAGAGTTCACATCGACGGGGAGGTTTGGCACCTCGATGTCGTTTCATCGCAACCTGGGGCTGGAGTCGGTCCCAAGGGTTGGGCTGTTCGCCCATAAAAGCGGTACGTGAGATGGGTTCAGAACGTCGCGAGACAGTTCGGTCCATATCCGGTATAAGCGTAAGAGCATTGAGAGGATCTCAACATTGTACGAGAGGACCCGAAGGGACGTACCGATGGTGTACCAGTTCTTATGCCAATAGGAAACGCTGGGTAGCTATGTACGGAGTGGATAATCGCTGAAAGCATTTAAGTGAGAAGCCCACCTCAAGATGAATGCTCTCTATCAGATCGCGGCAAGACAAGCCGATAGATTGGCATCAAGTGTAAGATTAGTAATAATTTCAGCTGAGATGTACAAAGGATCGATTGATTTTGACCTTATATAATAAAATAAAAAATTTTTGGTGTCTTAGCTAATTCGGAACAACACTATACCATCTCGAACTAGATTGTTAAACGGATTAGGGGTAACGATAGTAAGGGGGTAGCCCTTTGTGAAAATAACCTGATGCCAATTTATAAAATAATCTTTTAAAAAAGTATAAAAAAATTATATTTTTTTTTATTTATAAAGATTAATTTTGGTTTGGCCCCTTAATTAAAAAATAAAAACGTATAATAAAAATAAAAATTAAGAGTTAAATACTACAAAAATACGTTTTTTAAATGTACTTTATTTTATAATAAAGTTTTATTTTAATTTTATTTTTATAAATATTTATAAAATAATAATTTTGTACTAGTATTATAAAATATTTATAAGTTTTTAGGAGTAATATAATGACAATTAGTCCACCAGAACGCGAAGCAAAAAAAGTTAAAATTGTTGTTGATCGTGATCCCGTAGAAACTAGTTTTGAAAAATGGGCTAAACCCGGGCATTTTTCTCGTAGTTTAGCAAAAGGACCTACAACAACTACTTGGATTTGGAACTTACATGCAGATGTTCATGATTTTGATGCTCAGACATCAGATTTAGAAGATATTTCACGTAAAATTTTTAGTGCGCACTTTGGTCAATTAGGTGTAATTTTCATTTGGTTATCAGGTATGTATTTTCACGGAGCTCGTTTTTCAAATTACGAAGCGTGGTTAAGTGATCCTACACATATCAAACCAAGTGCACAAGTAGTTTGGCCTATTGTTGGTCAAGAAATTTTAAATGGAGATGTAGGTGGCGGTTTCCAAGGTATTCAGATAACTTCTGGTTTTTTCCAATTATGGAGAGCTAGTGGAATTACAACTGAATTACAATTATATTCTACAGCAATTGGTGGTTTAGTTATGGCTGCAGCAATGTTTTTTGCTGGTTGGTTTCATTATCACAAAAGTGCACCAAAACTAGAATGGTTTCAAAATGTTGAATCTATGTTAAACCATCACTTAGCTGGTTTACTTGGTTTAGGTAGTTTAGCTTGGGCAGGACACCAAATTCATGTATCTTTACCAGTTAATAAACTATTAGACGCAGGTGTTGATCCACAAGAAATTCCATTACCACATGAATTATTATTAAATCCAAGTTTAATGGCTCAGTTATACCCTAGTTTTAAACAAGGTTTAACACCTTTCTTTACTTTAAACTGGTCTGAATATAGTGATTTTTTAACATTCCAAGGTGGTTTAAATCCAGTAACAGGGGGTTTATGGTTAACTGATACAGCACATCATCATTTAGCGATTGCTGTTTTATTTATTGTAGCGGGTCATATGTATCGTACTAATTGGGGTATTGGACATAGCATGAAAGAAATTTTAGAAGCGCACAAAGGTCCATTTACTGGTGAAGGCCATAGCGGTTTATATGAAATTTTAACAACTTCGTGGCATGCTCAATTAGCAATTAACTTAGCTTTATTTGGATCATTATCTATTATTGTGGCTCATCATATGTATGCTATGCCACCTTATCCATATTTAGCTACTGATTATGCTACACAATTATCTTTATTTACACACCATAATTGGATCGGTGGTTTTTGTATAGTTGGGGCTGGGGCTCATGCTGCTATTTTTATGGTTCGTGACTATAATCCAACAAATAACTATAATAATTTACTAGATCGTATGATTCGTCATCGAGATGCTATTATTTCTCATTTAAATTGGGTTTGTATTTTTTTAGGTTTCCATAGTTTTGGTCTTTATATCCATAATGATACATTAAGCGCATTAGGTCGTCCTGCAGATATGTTCTCTGATACAGCTATTCAATTACAACCAATTTTTGCTCAATGGATTCAAAAAACTCATTTCTTAGCACCAAACGCTACTGCTCCTAATGCTTTAGCAGGTACAAGCCCATCTTGGGGTGGGGATGTTGTAGCCGTTGGTGGTAAAGTTGCAATGATGCCAATTTCATTAGGTACATCAGATTTCTTAGTACATCATATACACGCGTTTACAATTCACGTAACAGTATTGATTTTATTAAAAGGTGTGTTATTTGCGCGTAGTTCTCGTTTAATTCCTGATAAATCAAATTTAGGTTTCCGTTTCCCTTGTGATGGTCCAGGTCGTGGTGGAACATGTCAAGTTTCAGCATGGGATCATGTTTTCTTAGGATTATTCTGGATGTATAATTCATTATCAATTGTTATTTTTCACTTTAGTTGGAAAATGCAATCAGATGTTTGGGGTACAGTTAATGCTTCTGGAATTTCCCATATTACAGGAGGTAATTTTGCTCAAAGTGCTAATACTATTAATGGTTGGTTACGTGACTTTTTATGGGCTCAATCAGCTCAAGTTATTCAATCATATGGTTCAGCATTATCGGCATATGGTTTAATTTTCTTAGGTGCGCACTTTGTATGGGCATTTAGTCTTATGTTTTTATTTAGTGGACGTGGCTATTGGCAAGAATTAATTGAATCAATTTTATGGGCTCATAATAAATTAAAAGTAGCTCCAGCTATTCAACCTCGTGCTTTAAGTATTACTCAAGGTCGAGCTGTTGGTGTTGCACACTATTTATTAGGAGGAATTGCTACAACTTGGTCATTCTTCTTAGCTCGTATAATTTCTGTAGGTTAAAATATTTAACTTATAGATTTTAAGTATTTATAAAAATTTTATAAATATTTAAAAAATTATTTATAGATTAATAATAAATTTTATATTTATTATTAATCTATAAATAAATAATATAAATAATTATAAAAAAAACTTTTTTAAAATTTAATATTTACAATATAAACTATTTATTATATATTTAAATATATAATAAATAGTTTATTATAATAAAAAAAAATTGTTAATCCGTAATTTTATTTATTTACTTATATTTTTTATTAATTATGTCTCATTCTGTAAAAATCTATGAAACATGTATTGGTTGTACTCAATGTGTACGTGCATGTCCTACAGATGTATTAGAAATGGTACCTTGGGATGGTTGTAAAGCAAGTCAAATTGCTTCTGCTCCTCGTACTGAAGATTGTGTTGGTTGTAAGCGTTGTGAAACAGCTTGCCCTACTGATTTTTTAAGTGTACGAGTATACTTAGGTTCAGAAACAACTCGTAGTATGGGATTAAGCTATTAAGAAATTATTTATTTTCTCTGTTAAACAGAGAAAATAAATAATTTTATTAAAAAATTAAAAATGTTTTATAATACAAAATTTTTAAAACTATTAAATTCTTTTTATTTTAATATTTTAAATAAATTTAAATCTATCGAAAAATATTTTGTTATTTATATATTTTTACTATTATTAGGTTTTATTTGTGGTAATTTATTTGGTACTTTTTTAATTTTTTTTAGATTTTATACTAATTGGGATGGTCTAATAATTATATTAACAATTTTAGTTATTGAATTTATAAATTTTATAACATATATAAAATCATTTAAATATCATAAATTAAATAATTTTATTTTAAAAATATATAAAAATAAAATTATTTTTTTATTATTAAAAAATTTTAAATTTTTAAATTTTTATAAAATGGGTTTATTACTAGGTTTTTTTATAGACGCTTTTAAAGTAGGTAGTTAATTTTATTATTAATAATTATTAATATGTAATTAATAAATTATATAATATATAAAATTTTTTAATATAATTAAAAATTTATTAAATGTTTAATATTAATTTAGAAACTAGTCTTATAAATATAAATTTTATCATTTTATTTGTAGCAATGATTTTATATTGGTTAAAATCATCTTTTTTTTTAAAGTCTTTTAGTAACTTACCTGATATACTTATTATAATTAGTAATATATTACAATTTACATTTCTTTGTATTCGTTGGGTAAATTCAAATCATTTTCCTTTAAGTAATTTATATGAATCACTTTTATTTTTATCATATAGTTTAACTAGTATACTAATTATTTTTAATTTTAACATTAACGTTGGTATTGGGATTCGGAAAAAAAATTATTTTAAAAATTTTTATAACAATTTAGTATCATTATTTTTAAAAAATAATAATCAAATAAATAAAACAGTAGATTCAAATAATTCATTTTTAAACTCTATCTTTGGTTCAATTTTAACGCCGTTAATTTTATTATTAAATACTTTTGCTAATTTTAGTTTACCTATTGAATTAAAAACAGCAAATGCTTTAGTACCTGCGCTTAAATCTAATTGGTTATTAATGCATGTAACAGTTATGATATTAAGCTACGCTGCATTATTATGCGGTTGTTTATTTTCAATAGCTTATTTAATTTTGACTTTTGTAAGTAATTTTTTATATAATAAAAATAAAGAGGTTTTATTATTAGATAATAAATTAGATTCTAAAAATTATTTGTATGAAGATTCTAATTCAATTAAAAAGGATAATTTAGTTTTTAACTCTTATTTTTTTGATATAAATAAAATTAAAGAAACGGAATTTGAAAATACAACTTTTAGAAAAGGTTTTATATTAGATAATTTAGTTTCTTTAATGTTAACCTTAGATAATTTAAGTTATAGAATTTTAGGTCTAGGGTTTCCATTATTGACAATGGGTTTATTATCTGGAGCGGTTTGGGCTAACCAAACATGGGGTTCTTATTGGAGTTGGGATCCTAAAGAAACTTGGGCTTTAATTACATGGTTTATATTTGCAATTTATTTCCATACTCGTTTATCAAAAGGATGGAATGGTTTTAAATCTTCTTTATTAGCCAGTTTTGGTTTTATAATTATTTGGATTTGTTATTTAGGTGTTAATTTAATGGGTAAAGGGTTACATAGTTATGGTTTTTTATCATAATAATTATGGGCTAGGAGGGATTTGAACCCCCGACACCACGGTTCGTAGCCGTGTGCTCTAGTCCACTGAGCTACAAGCCCTATTTTTTATATTAAATTATAATATAATTATATTTTATTAATTTAATTTTACAAGCTCTATTTATTCGAAGGAAATTAAATATGTTTTTTATTAATGCATTAAAAGATTATGTTGATCATATTAATGATATATTATTTATATTAAATGGAAATTTTAATGTTTTTATTTTTTTTAAATCTATTTTTTTGTATATTGGTAACTCTTTAAGTATACTTTTTATTTATTTATTATCCTTTAAGTGGTTAACTGATTTTATAGAATTACCGGCAAATTTTAAGCATAATTACGTAGCAATATTAGAAGGTAAAAATTTATTTGAAACAGCCCTTGAAATTGAGCTTGATAAAAGCTTTTTTTCATTTTTTGAAAATTCATCATTAAATTCTAAAAATTTTTTTACAGGTTTTTTAAATAGTTTTTTTTTAGTTCTTCCTTTTTCAATACCTCAATTATTAACAATTAGAGCTCTTATTATTAATGGATTACCTGCCGGTATTTTTGCTGCTTTAGGAACGATAGTCGGCCAATTTATTTTTTTTAGTTCTATTTTATTCGGTTTTGAATTTTTGGTTTTACCTTTTTTAACTTTTGAACCTTTTAATCTTTTATTAGGTTTATTTTTATTGGTAAATTTACTTTATAATATGATTCATAATCCAAATATGAAAATTATAAATTTTTATCAAAAAGATATTTTATTAAAATTATTTGGATTAAACTTTATTTTATCTTGGACTGAACAAACATCGATTTATAACTATTTTGGGAATTTAACTGTTAATGGTTATTCTAATTTATTACAAACTAATGAAAATAGTAAATATTTTTTTCTAAATAATTTTTCTTATTTAATTGGTATTTTATTAGGTAGTTTAGTTTTTACAGCAGTATTTGGTTTTTTAATAATTAATATTTATAATTTTATTTCTAATACTATATGTTCTAAAATTCCTTTTATTATTGTAAATGAACGTTTTCATTATATTAGTTTATTCATAACGACAATTTTGTGTTTTAATAATATACCTTATTATGGCTTTGATTATTTAATTTATGGTCCGTTAGGTTTTGTTTCTGAGGATAGGTTTTTAGAAAACACTCTTCCTAAACCTGTTTATAGTTCTTTTAGAACAAATAAAGATAAAATGTCTGTTATAAATATAGCTACAAATCCATTAAATTTTGATAAATCAGATTTAATAAAAAAAGATATAACTAATTATTTAAAATATGAACAATATAGTTTAGAATCTGAGAGTTTGTGGAAAAATAGATTTAATTTAAGAACAGATCAAAGAAGTAGTACGCGTAAACAAATAAATAGTACTAAAAAAAATAATTTTAAACAAATTCAATTTGAAGTTCCTAATTATGAAACACCTAACTTAGAATTATATAGTACAAAACTTCAAAAAAAAGAAAGTGCAATTGAAGATATTTTTACTCAATTATTTAGAAACGATATTTATTTAGGTTATCAAGATGCCAATTCAAAAAATCAAATAAAACAAGTTCAAGTTCATCGCGAATTTAGAGAAAAATATTATAGTAACCCTGTATATAAAGCTTTAATGCATTTAGATATGCACCCTTTTTTATGGGGACAACCAAATTCTTATAATTTAACAGTAAATGACGAAATTGATTTATTTAAACGTCGACTTATTTTACAAAATTATTTAAACACTATTCAAGATTATAAAAAATTGGTTATTAATAATAAAGAATCGTACGCTGAAAAAGTTTATAATCAACAATTTAAAGGTTCTTTAAGTTTAATAAGACACTTTAATGCTGTTAATTTAAATTTTGATATTAATAAAAATGATTCTTTAAACTCAGAATTTAGTTTAAAAAAGGTTTTAAAGTTTGATCAACCACAATATAATAATTTTTCAAATGAAAATAAGGTATTTTTACATGAAGAACTTAATAAAACTAATTTAGACCCATCAAAATATATGAATTTAAATAATACTGCTCCACTATATATTGGATGGGATTCTTCGTTACGAAAATTTCTTATTAAAGCTAGTTATGTACCAGAAAATTTACAATCGGGTGATTTGAGTTATGATTTTAAAGATAATAAAAATATAGCGTATTTACCTTTTTATTTTACCTTTCAATCATGGTCTCCTGCGATTGAAAATGTTAAAAATCAATCAAATTTAATTTTAAAATTACCATCATTAGAACTTTCATCTGAACAATTAGATAATTTTAAACAAGTATTGCAATTTGATACAAATAAAAATAATGAGTCTCGTAATTTAAAAACAAGTACAAAAAAAGTAATTAGTTCAAAAACAAGTGATTATTTATTAAACCGTTTACCAAATTATAATTGGTATTGGGCAAAATCTAAACTAGACTCAAAATCAAAAAAATATTTAGAATTAGGCGAAACTTTACCAACAAGATTAGATGGTATTGCATGGCCCGGTATTAATGATAAATTATTAATAAATAAACTATTAAATCAATTATAATTAATAATAATTGACAATATATAAAAAAGTTTTTATTATATAATTTTAATATATATTATATATAATATATATTAAAATTATATACGCGAACATAGTTTAGAGGTAAAATATCGCCTTGCCAAGGCGAGGTCGGGGGTTCGATTCCCCCTGTTCGCAATATTTAAAAAATTAAAATTGACATAATTTATATATTTATTTATAATAATATATAACAAACAAATAATTTGTTTTTTGTTTGGGAAAAATTTTTAACTTTTTAAAAATAAATATAAATAAATATGACTGCAATTTTAGAACGCCGCGAAGCTTCATCTTTATGGGCTCGCTTCTGTGAATGGGTAACTTCAACTGAAAACCGTTTATACGTAGGTTGGTTTGGTGTTATCATGATCCCAACATTATTAACAGCTATTTCAGTATTCATCATCGCATTTGTTGCTGCACCACCTGTAGACATCGATGGTATCCGTGAACCAGTTTCAGGTTCATTATTATACGGAAACAACATCATTTCTGGTGCTGTAGTTCCAACTTCAAACGCTATTGGTTTACACTTCTACCCAATCTGGGAAGCTGCTTCTGTAGATGAGTGGTTATACAACGGTGGTCCGTACCAATTAATCGTTTGTCACTTCTTCTTAGGTGTATGTGCTTACATGGGTCGTGAGTGGGAATTATCTTTCCGTTTAGGTATGCGTCCATGGATCGCAGTAGCTTACTCAGCTCCTGTAGCTGCAGCATCTGCTGTATTCATTGTTTACCCAATTGGTCAAGGTTCATTCTCTGATGGTATGCCTTTAGGTATCTCAGGTACTTTCAACTTCATGATCGTATTCCAAGCTGAACACAACATTTTAATGCACCCATTCCACATGTTAGGTGTAGCTGGTGTATTCGGTGGATCTTTATTCTCAGCAATGCACGGTTCATTAGTAACTTCATCTTTAATTCGTGAAACTACTGAAAACGAATCTGCTAACGAAGGTTACAAATTCGGACAAGAAGAAGAAACTTACAACATCGTTGCTGCTCACGGTTACTTTGGTCGTTTAATCTTCCAATATGCATCATTCAACAACTCACGTTCATTACACTTCTTCTTAGCTGCTTGGCCAGTTGTAGGTATTTGGTTCACTGCTTTAGGTATTTCGACAATGGCATTCAACTTAAACGGTTTCAACTTCAACCAATCAATTGTTGACTCTCAAGGTCGTGTATTAAACTCTTGGGCTGATATCATCAACCGTGCTAACTTAGGTATGGAAGTAATGCACGAGCGTAACGCTCACAACTTCCCATTAGATTTAGCATCAGTTGAAGCTCCTTCAATCAATGGTTAATCTTTTTTATTTAATTAATTATCACTTTTAAAAAGTGATAATTAATTAATTAAAAAAAATAATATAAATAAAAATTTTTAATACAAACAATTTAATAAATTATAATTGTTACAATTTATTAATAATATCAATATAATAGTCTTTCCCTATCTTTTATATTCTACCTTTTCTTCACATCAGGATTAGTTTTTCTGGACTTTTTAGATCTTCCGCTCTCGCTTTTTGATTTCCCTATAGTCCCAAGGGCATAAATAAAATTTTCTCTTTAACCCGCTTGACTTGGATTTCCTTTATTAAGTTATTAAAGGATTTCTCTTTTAACATTGTGTTCTTGCTTTTGAACAGATTATACAGGTCTTTGCCTTACAAGCTTAGTATAATTCTTACTCTTAATACTAAGGCCATCGGGCGAGCCAAAGTGCTTAATTGATTCGATTAACTGCTTTTTTAAACTTATTTATACAATATAGTAGATTACCCGTTTTAATAAGTATTACATGAGATCGGTAAACTTTTTTCTTCTTTTCTTAAAATTTACCCCATTAACCTTTGGTTCTCTAGCCTTTCTATTTCTAATTATGAAGAGTCGCTTTATTTATGTTGAACCAATCTCTACTGTTTCTAACAAGAACGTCCAACTTGAAAAAAAATATACCGCAGGGAACTTATAAGCTATTGAGCTTTTTTCCCCAATTTTATCCTTCAAGGGAAAAAGAAAAACCTTGAGTCTATGTCTCAAGTCTTTTCTTTGATATTTTTTCTAGGATCTCATGGTTTCTTTTTAGTAAATAAATAAAAGTTAGAGTTTATACTAAATCCCATATCTTCTAAATACTTTATCCCTTTGATTGAGACCAATACTTTTCGCTGCCGAAGCCAATACCGTAAGCAAAATAATTTAATTTACTTGGAATGTCCTCTTCTCTCTTAGTTTTTACTATGCTTAGAGCAGTTTGAAAAATCGGACCTCCAATTTCCTTTTTACTTTTCCTTTTTATTTTCTTAAAGGCCGTTTTAGTTCTCCTCTCACTTCTAAAACTTTAAAGGGAATTCTGTTACTTATTTTTTTTTTATAATTAAACCTCCCATCGCCCCTAGTTAAAACATGTTTAAACCGTTTAAGTAAATTAAATTAAATCAATTTTCTCTTCAGCAATATAATTTATTTCACTTAATACCATAAATCTTGAAAACTCCTCGGGGTCAAGGGAAAGCATTGGCTTTTTATGTTTTATTTTCTCTCCGTTTACAGGCACTTTTATTTTTTGTGTTTTATATTACTTTTTAGTAGGGTTTTCTTCTAACGTTTTTAGCCGGTAACTGATCATATTCTCTTTGAGGATTGTTATCTATATAATAGCATTTATTATGATACTCTATCTTTTTTATTAACTCCTTTATCATTTGTTCTTTTTTTATTTTGTAACCTTTCAATAAGACTAAAAAATAAATAGTATTAATTATTTTAATTATTTTATTTATTTTATTTATTTAATTATTTTATTTATTTAATTATTTAATTATTTAATATAAATTTATTTTATATTAGTTTATTTTAATATTAATTTATATTAATTTATTTTATTTATTTAATTATTTAATATTAAATACATAAATTAAATTATTTTATTTTATTGAATTTTCTTTTATTGAGTAAAATAATTTATACTCAAACAGAAGAGGACTCGGGTCCGTCACGCTTTTGTTCCGCCACGCTTTTTACCAAATCCGTCACATTCATCTAAATTTTTATTCTTAACTATATCTCTTTATACAGTAAAGATATACAGTTTATTTTTTATTAAACAATGCTTTTTACTTTCTACTTTTTTACGCTTGATGAATGATAAGAAATAAAAAATCGTGTTCATTGGCTTTTAGTCTATCTCTCCAACCGTTCAGAAACACGTTTTAAACACGTTTTAAACACGTTTTTAAGAGGATACGATTTTTTCATTTATTAAACACTAATCGTTCAATTCTTTACCGTTATACCTACTGTTTGTATAGACTTAGCCTTATTAAGAACGCTATTTATTTCTTCTTCAAGGCTATTTTAATCGGTTTATCTGAAAAATATAAAAAGACCGTCCGCTTCATACAGGAGAGGAATAAAATAGTTTCCATTTCAGCCAATAATAAAGATCTTTACAACTTGGATAAATTCTATGTTCGTTAAAACGTCAGATAGACCCTTTTTTTGTTTGTTTTAAAGTTATAGTCTTCAAGCAAAGGTAACCATATTCTCTACGGTTAATTTTCGTTGGAAAGGCTCGCAGGCCTAAATGACAAGCCTGGCAGAGCTCTGATTTTAGTAATTGGTCAGTTGATTCATCTGTATTAAACTTGTGATTTTTTAAACCGTTTAAGGAGAACTCCTTTTAAGGAACTCAGATCGCCTCCCTGAATACCTTTATAATAAAAACCTTTGATTCTTAACTGTATTTCAAAGTCCCTTCTTTCAGTTTTTGGTTAATTAGAGTTAAGTTTTTTGTAAATTCCTTCCCACCCCCCACTTTAGATTTTCCATTTCTAAAAGCTCCCGGCTTTGCGTAATACCATAACTTATGTTTGAATGAGCTTTATTTAAATCAATATCTAATACGTATATGAATTTAAAGAGTCGTTACCCAAAAATACCAATCTTTTTTTTTTTAAAGGCCAGCTTTTTAAAGTCTTTATGTTGAGCTGCGTACGGACCTGTGACCGAAGGTTTATTTTTTGTTTTTAATTTCTTTAAATAGAACAAACTTTAGACGTCTTTGTTCAAAGTATAATAAGCACTTTCAGGCAAAAAACACAGTAAAATCACGGTTTTGATCAGCCCATCTACGACCCATTTCGGTATTCGAGTCAAGTTTCTTTACATCCTCTTGGATTCCTAGTAAGAAATCTGTAGATAATAATTGGTTTTAATAACGCCTAACGACCAAAAACTAATCATTAAAGGTCTTAGCATACGGCTAGCTTTCAGATTAGGATATTGGCTTTCGGGATAGTACGGTGAAGAAAATCGCTTAAACCTAGAATTTAATTGTTCCCAATTCTGCTTTAAAGAAGAGCATACTTGAATAATATTATCATTCATCAAAGGAGTTTATTTTTGATTTATCAAGGTTAAGAACAGAAAAGTCAATTAAAAATTTTTCTCGATTTGAAACAATCCGGATAGCGGATAGCGGATAGCGGATAGCGGATAGCGGATAGCGGATAGCGGATAGCGGATAGATTTCTTAAGTAATTCATTTGGGCATGACTCCATGAAAAGTTTTTCAAAAAATTAATTTCTTGATCCGAATGTAAATACGGCGTACTTAGCTTCACTGATCTGCATAATAACTTCTTTTAGTATACCCTGTATTTCTTCGATTTCGGTTTCTCCTGGTCGTGTTGCAGTCTGGTCCTTCAGTGTCAAAACGTGTTGCTTCTCCGGGTCTCTCAGGCTTTATGCTTACCTTCACATCTTGTTTTTTTACTTTCGGTACATTGAAGGTATGATCCGGATACTTGGCCATTTTCATCAAACCTATTAGCAATAAGACTGCTCGCGTAGAAGGTAGACTGAGCTTACTTTTTTTTTCGTCTAAGTAATTACTTAAAGATATCTGTTCAGGGGGGGCATCATCTGCAAATTGGTTTACACTACGTACCCTTCGGTCCTTTATTGTTAGCACATATGTAAGTCATCCCAACTAACTAAATTAAATTAGAAAACGTAGCGGGGAAAGTATTCTGCGAACGAGATGTCAACCTGTACCAAAGAATGCTTTTTCTTGCAGTAACAATATTTCCCAGTTTGTCCCATTTTCCTCAAAAACCCCTAACCAACTTCCTGTAAATGGTTTGTACTGTAAGGCTTCTGACTTTCCAGCTTTCTTTTCGATCCCTAAAAAACAACACCTTCGTTATTGCGTATGGTTAAAAGGGTACTTAAATAGTCCCTTTAAGTTAACCAGAAGTCTAAGAATAAAAAAGTCTTATCCCATTATTACACGTGGTTTGGCTTAACTGGTTCTTTTCTGATAATAACCCAGATAAATAGGGTAGTTTTTTTCTTTTCCCAAGATTATTATATTCATGCTTCATAGAATTTAAAAACTGATTGTCTCCAACGTCTTTATAAAAATTACTGATATTTGTTGGATCAATAAAATGTACAAAGGTCTCCGGAAAAGGTGAAAATATTTTTGTAAGTAAAGTATACTTCAAAAAGGGTCTTTTGAATGAAATCAGAAGAGGATTTTTTCTTATCTGGAACTCCCTGCATGTATCCGTCTTCTCTGTGAAAAAACTCCGTTACATACATTAAATCCAAAATTTCCAACCTAAAGCTTTCAGTTTTATAATCTTTAATGCTATATGTTGTTCTTATTAAAATAATTTTTTATAATATGCCCCATAGTAAAATAAGTAGCCTACTGTTTTTTGTAGAGGTTTTGTCTGTTCAGATAACTTTATTTTTTCTTCTAAAAATTGTCTAATAGGTCCAATCTTGTTTTAATAGGTAGAATGGCCGTAAATTAAATTCGTTTTAAAAGTGCCACGATTCGCTGCCTTCTTAAGAAATCAACCCTATTCTCTCAACTTCTCTGGTACGGTCTAAATTATATCCTCTTTGTACGTTTGTAAAAACTCTGTAAAATTGAAAGGTAAAGTAAGGATTTTCTTGAATAACTAAAAACTCTAAGGGACAATAGTCTTTAAGGCCTTTAATAATGCCTAAGGCTCTTTCTTTTCATGAATAGGGTCAGTTTGAATAAATAATTTTAAAAAATTTTTAATTTATTAAGCAGGGAACAAAAAACTATGCTTCCTTCTGTACAGGTGAACTTAAAAAATAAAGTATAGTAATTTAGGGATTTTATTTGAAATGTTTTTACATTAAAAGGAAAGGAATACGGTTTAATTGATAAGAACTCTATATATACGTACTTAGCCTTCTAGCGGAGTCGAACCGCTAACCTTCGGTTTACAAGACCGATACTCTACCAATTGAGTTAAGAAGGCTATAACTCTTTTTTATAAAAAAGAGTTATAATAATATTATATTAAAAATAAAAATAAAAACAACTAATTTTTTTTTTTATTTTTATTTATTTATTTTTCAATTAGATTTATTGACTTAATATCTGGCGAATGAATTGGAAAAATTCTTTCAATACCAATACCTTTTGATAATCTTCTAACTGTAATAGTTGAATTTAAACCGGCTAAATGTTGAGATATTATTTTACCACTATAAGATTGAATTCTTTTTTTATTACCTTCTTGAATTAAAACATCAATTGAAACAATGTTCCCAATTTTAAACAAAGGTAAATCTAATTTTAAATAATCTGATTCAATATCTTTAATTAATTTATTTAATTTCATTTTTTTTTTTTTATAAATTAAAACGTTATTCTAAAATTTTAGAAACTACACCAGCACCAACAGTACGACCCCCTTCACGAATTGCAAAACGCATATTATCTTCGATAGCAATAGGTTGAATTAACTCTACAACCATTTTTACTCGATCTCCCGGAATTACCATTTTTGTTTCAGATCCGTCGTCTGCTGTAAAGTTTTCAATTTTACCTGTAACATCGGTTGTTCTAACATAGAATTGAGGTCGGTAACCTGGAAAAAATGGAGTATGACGGCCACCTTCTTCTTTTTTTAAAACATAAACTTGTGCTTCAAATTTTGTATGAGGTTCAATTGAATTTGGGGCAGCAATTACCATACCTCGTTGTATTTCATCTTTTTGAACACCACGAAGTAGTACACCTACATTATCTCCGGCAACTGTTTCATCTAAAGTTTTTTGAAACATTTCTAATCCAGTAACTGTTACATTTTTTGTGTCTCCTAATCCAACAAGATCTACAGTTTCATTTGTTTTTAAAACACCACGTTCAACACGTCCAGTTGCAACAGTTCCACGACCAGTAATAGAGAATACATCTTCTACTGCCATTAAGAATGTTTTATCTGTTTCACGTTCAGGAGTTGGAATATAGCTATCAACCTCTTTCATTAAATCATAGATTTTATTAACCCATTTATTATCAGAAACTTCAGTATTTTCAATTAAAGCTTCTAATGCTAATAAAGCTGAACCAGTTACAATAGGTACTTCTTCACTTGGAAATTCATAAGCTTCAAGTGTTTCTTGAACTTCTAATTGAACTAATTCTAATAATTCAGGATCATCTACTTGATCCTCTTTATTTAAAAAAACAACAATACTAGGAACACCTACTTGCTTAGCTAATAATAAATGTTCTTTTGTTTGTGGCATAGGACCGTCAGCACCGGATACAACTAGAATAGCACCATCCATTTGAGCTGCACCTGTAATCATATTTTTAACATAATCAGCATGACCAGGACAATCAACATGAGCATAATGACGATTTTCTGTCTCATACTCTACGTGCGCTGTATTAATAGTAATCCCTCGTGCTTTTTCTTCAGGTGCAGAGTCAATTTCATCATATTTTTTACCCGTTTTACCACTAAATTTCTGTAATGCCATAGTAATAGCAGCAGTTAATGTTGTTTTACCATGATCAACATGACCAATAGTTCCAATATTAACATGTGGTTTTGATCTTTCAAATTTTTCGCGAGCCATAGTTTTATATTTTTTTAAATAAAAAGGTTTTTTAATTTTTGCTTGATTTAGTATTAATAAAAATTAATTATATATTTAATTTTTAAAAAGAAGCTTTTCTATATATTACTACCAAGAAGATTTAGATAATCCAGGTAGTAAACAATTATGAGCCATTTCTCTTAAAATATGGCGAGATAATCCAAAATTTCTATAATAACCTTGTGGACGTCCTGTAATTAAACAACGATTATTAAGTCTAGTAGCAGAACTATTTCTAGGTAGTTTTTGTAATTTATTATATAAATTTATTTTTTCGTCTAAAGATTTTTCTTCTTTTATTTTTATTTTTAAATTTTGACGTTTTATTTTATATTTATCAACTAATTTTTCACGTTTTTTTTGACGTGCAATTAAACTTTTTTTTGCCATTTTTATTTTAATAAATAATAATATAATTCACAAATTATATTATAGAATATATAAGAAAAAATATCTTTATTTTCTCTTATATATTATTTTAATAATATATTAAATATTAGTCAAATTTATACATTATTTATATACATATTAGCGGAGTAGGGGAATCGAACCCCTAGCTTCAGCTTGGAAGGCTGAGGTATTACCACTATACGAACTCCGCTTTTTTATTTTTATACATAGTATAAATATATTTTATACATAAAATAACTTTTTGTCAAGTAATTAAGTTTTTGGAATATTTGAATTTTAATAAAAAAAAAATTATAATAGTTAAAAAATAGGGCTGTTTCTCCCATTTTTTTTATAAAATATAAAACTGAAACAAAATAATTTAATTTTATTTTTTATTTCAAGGAGTTAAAAAATGGCAGGGACTACAGGAGAACGCCCGTTTTCAGATATTTTAACAAGTATTCGTTATTGGGTTATTCACAGTATTACAATTCCTTCTTTATTTATTGCTGGTTGGCTGTTTGTAAGTACTGGTTTAGCTTATGATGTTTTTGGTACACCGCGTCCAAATGAATATTTTACAGAAGATCGTCAAGAAGCTCCATTAATTACAGATCGTTTTAATGCATTAGAACAAGTAAAACAATTATCAACAATTAATTAAAAAAATAATTTAATATAAATTATTTTCAAATATTTTATAAATCTATTAATTATGTCATCAAAAAAATCAACATATACTTATCCAATTTTCACTGTTCGTTGGTTATCTGTGCATGCTTTAGCTGTACCTACAGTTTTCTTTTTAGGCGCTATTACAGCTATGCAATTTATTCAACGTTAATATAAATTTTATTTTTTAAATAAAATTTATTTAATTAGTTTTTTTTCTTTTTATAAAAGAAAATCATTTTATTATGAAGGATTTTTAAGGTTATGAATAAACCAAACCCAAATAAACAAACTGTAGAATTAAATCGTACAAGTCTATACTGGGGTTTATTACTTATTTTTGTATTAGCTGTTTTATTTTCAAGTTATATTTTTAATTAATATTAATTAAAAATAAATTATTATAATAAAAATTTTGTTTATTATTATTTTTAAATAATAAAACAAAAAAATTAAAATGAAGGTTAAATAAATGTCAAATACTGGAACAACTGGACGTATTCCTTTATGGCTTGTAGGTGTTGTAGTGGGAATTGCTGCTATTGGTTTATTAGCCATTTTCTTTTATGGTTCATATTCAGGTTTAGGATCATCTCTTTAATATTTTTATATTTTATTTATTAAAAAATTTTTATAAATTTTTTGATTTATATTATTAGTATTCAGTATAGTTGTTAAAAAATAATATTTATATTAAAAAAATATTTTAGTATGACTTTTTTATTAGCAAAATTACCTGAAGCATATGCACCTTTTGATCCCATCGTAGATGTATTACCTATCATTCCGGTATTTTTTTTACTTTTAGCTTTTGTTTGGCAAGCTTCAGTAAGTTTCCGTTAATTAATTAATTAATATATTTATTTCTATTAATAAAATAGAGATAATAATTTTAATAAATTAATTAATATATTTATTTCTATTAATAAAATAGAGATAATAATTTTAATAAATTAAACTAAAAAAAAAAAAATGAATTTCGAAATTATACTTCAATTGACATCATTAGTATTTATTGTTGCTGCAGGTCCATTAGTTATTGTATTATTATCAACACAAACAGATAATGGATTATAAAAATTTAATTTAATTATTTAGTGAATAAATAATTAATATATAAAAAATAAATTAAAAGGAAAAATTATGATTTTAGAAAACCAAATTTTTATTGCTTTATTTATTGCATTAATTAATGGTATTTTTGCTGTTCGTTTAGGAATTGCTTTATACAAATAGATTATTTTAATAATAAAAATAACAAATTGAAAGTTTAGTTTTTATAAATATTATAATATTTATAAAAACTAAATATTTATTTAATAAGAATCGGGATGACAGGATTCGAACCTGCGACCACCTGTACCCAAAACAGGTGCGCTACCAAACTGCGCTACATCCCGGAATAACTTTTTTTATATATATTATATAGTATATAATCTTTTATACTATTATCAAATAATATAATTTTTTTTTATATAATTTTTTTATATCAAGAATTATATAAAAAAAAAATTATATTAAAACTATTCAATCATAGCATGATACGTAGCTACAGTTGATGGTGAAATTTTATTTAAATAACGAAAAATCCAGTATTTAAATATAGTGTCTAATAAAACAGGGAATGTAGCAACAAATAAAAAAATAAAATTCTCGTTTGGTGGGAAACCAAATCTATTTAAAAAAAATTCTAAAAATAATTCCCAACCACGAGGTGAATGAAAACCAACTAAAAGATTAGTACTTAAAATTAGTAAAGCTGATTTTAAAGTATCACTTAAACTATAAATAAATTCAACTAAAAAAGATTTGAAAATAATAATTTGTGGTTTTAAAACAATAATAACTAAAGTTAAAGTTCCAAATGTAATTAAATCCCCAAAAAAATTAGTTAGTGCTTCAATACTTTTTTGATTATAATTATTTGCTAAATCTAATGTTTTTTTTTGAATTTGAGATTTTAAAATTACTGGAAATTCTAATGCATTAAAACCTGTTTCATAAGTAGCCCAATTAGGTGTTTCATATCGTGTAGGAGTTAAAAAATAATCAAAATATAAAACCTCTTCGAAGTCTTGAAGCTCAGTTAAAGCTTCTTTTTCTAAATAAGAATTTAAAAATATATCATCTTGCTGTTTATTCCATAAATAATCAGTTAAAGGAATTAAAATAAAAGTTTTAGCTAAAAAGTTTATTATTAATGGAATAAAAATTAAACTTAATAATGATTGTAAAGAAACTAAAATCTGATATCTAGAAATACGGAACTCTTCAATTACTAAATTATTAGAATTTTGAAAAAGTTGTGTTAAAAATCTATTTAAAGTTCTAATGATAGATCGTGGTATAATTCCAACAGGTTCAATAGAACGAGGAAGTTTTGTTTTACTTTTAAAACGAATATTATTGTTATTATACATATAAAATTATAAAAACTAAAAATATTTATTTCTAACTTTTAGTTTTAAAAGTTAGAAATAAATTTATTAAATTAAGTCTTTTTGCAAAAATTGCGCTAATTCAGCAGCTAATACTTCGATTTCTTCTAATGTCATTGGTTGTCCAACTCGTGTTAATGGAATTTGTCTTTGACCCTTTACACAAAGATAAATAGTTCTGCGAGGATTTAAACCATCTTTTAATTCTAGACGAATAGCTGTAACCTCATCAATTGGATAAGTTAAATCAATACGTCTATTTTTTCCTGGAAAACCCCAGCGAAAAATTCGAACTATACCATTCTGTTTATCAAAAATATTAAATCCGCCACCAACACTCCATAAAATAGTTAAACCTAGGTAACAACTAAAAAGAATTCCTAATAAACCATAAAAACACATTACTAACCCCTGAGGGAAAAAAATAATATTATCTGCATGAATTATTGGTAATATATTTATATTAAAATAACTTGATAAACCAGTTAATAAAAAATCTATACCTCCAATAGCGCAAATAATAGCCCAAATATAATTACTTGTTCTTCTTGAACCAACGACAACATAACGACGAATTAAATTACTACTCATAAATTTAAAAATTTTTAAAATTAAAAAATTAGTTTATTTCAGGAATATAGCCTAATTTTTTGTACGGGGCTTGTCTATTAAAATTCATTATTTCATATAATGCATTTTTTAAAAAACATCTTGGTATAATTAAATCAACTAAACCGTGGTGCAATAAATATTCTGAAGTTTGAAAATTATCAGGTAATTTTTCTTTAAGAGTTTGCTCAATTACACGTCGCCCCGCAAAACCTATAACTGCATTTGGTTCTGCAATAATTAAATCTCCTAGCATAGCAAAACTTGCAGTTACACCACCTGTTGTAGGGGAAGTTAAAATTGAGATATATAATAATTTTGCACAAGATTGATGTATATGTAAAGCAGCAGAAATTTTTGCCATTTGCATTAAACTTAAAATTCCTTCTTGCATTCGAGCACCACCAGATGCACAAACTAAAATAAGTGTTAAACCTTTTTTAGTTGCATATTCAATTAATCTAGTTATTTTTTCACCAACAACAGATCCCATACTACCGCCCATAAAATCAAATGCCATAACACCTAAAGCAACCGGAACATTATTTATAAGCCCTGTTCCTGTTTGAATAGCATCTTGAAAACCTGTTCGTTTTTGAGCTTCTTGTAATCTATCTGGATAATTTTTTTTATCTTTGAATTTTAAAGGATCACATGGTGAAATTGTTTCATATAGTGGACGCCACGAACCTGAATCAATTAAATTTTCAATTCTATCAGTACTATTAATTCTTAAATTAGATCCACATTCAATACAAACATAATGCTGTTTTTTAAGGTGCTTTATATAAAGAATAACACCACAGTAATCGCAACGAGTCCATAATGCGTTATCATTAGAATTATTTATTTCTAAATTATTTTTTTCTAATTCTTGTTTTGAAATAGATGAATTATTTATTAATAATTCTTGTTTACGTTTTTTTTTTACCCAAGCTAAAATTGACATATCTTTTTTAAATCCTTTTTTAAAACTAATAATTAAATTATTTTAATACTGATGAAGCAATTTGATCAACTAAGCCGTATTGCTTTGCTTCATGAGCAGACATAAACTGATCCCTATTTATATCTTTAGATATTCGAGCTAATGTTTGCCCCGTTCTATTAGAATAAATTGAAACAACTTCATCACGAATTCTTAGCATTTCTTCTGCTTCTGATAATACAAGTGAGGTTTGACCTTGACTACCACCTGCCGGTTGGTGAATCATAATTCTACAATGAGGTAAAGCTAATCGTTTTCCACGAGTTCCTCCAGCTAAAACTAAAGAAGCCATTGATGCTGCTGTTCCAATACAAATTGTAGTCACATCTGATTGAATATAATTCATAGCATCATAAACTCCAATACCACATGTTACTGAACCACCCGGAGAATTAATATAAAGAAATATTCCTTGAGATTTATCTTCTGCATTTAAATATAACATAATACCAATTAATTGATTTGCTAATTCATCATCTAAATCTTGACATAAAAATAAAATACGATCTCGGTATAAACGATTGTATAAATCAACCCATTGAGCTGTTTCTTCTCCAGGTAAACGATAAGGTACTTTAGGTACACCAATAGGCATAATTTTTAATAAAAAAAATAATATTAACATTTCAGTTGTTTATTTAATTATAATTATATTTTATAAAAATGCAATTTTCTATATGCCAGGAACCAGAATCGAACTGGTGACACTAAGATTTTCAATCTTATGCTCTAACCAACTGAGCTATCCCGGCTTATTATTATTATAGTATACTACATATTTTTTGTCAATTATCTATATTTTATAGAAGCTTTAAAGCTTCTATAAAATATAGATAATTACAATTAATATTTAGTTAAAATAAACCTAAAGTTAATGAAATATCAATTGGTAATGTTGCACCAATACCTAACCAAATTGCTGCTACTGTACCGATTAAAAAAACAGTTGTAGCCACAGGTCTACGGAATGGGTTTTGAAATTTATTAATGTTTTCAATAAACGGAACTGTGATTAAACCTGCAGGAACAGCTGCCATTAATAAAACACCTAATAATTTATTTGGAACTGTACGTAGTAATTGGAAAGTAGGGTAAAAATACCATTCTGGTAAAATTTCTAATGGTGTTGCAAACGGGTTTGCAGGTTCACCAATAGCTGCAGGATCTAAAACCGCTAAACCAATAACACACGCGAATGTTCCAAAAATAGTAACTGGGAACATATATAATAAATCATTAGGCCAAGCAGGTTCGCCATAATAATTGTGTCCCATACCTTTAGCTAATTTTGCTCGTAATACTGGATCTGTTAAATCGGGCTTTTTAATAACAGCCATTTTTATCTCCTTATTTTATATTTATAAGTTTTTTATAATAATTTTTTTCTCTATTTATATATATATAAATAATTAATTATTTATATATATAAATAAGTTTTTATAGTGGACCAGAAATACCTTGTTTACGAATCATTAAGAAATGCATTAACATAAATACTGCAGTTAATAATGGTAAGACAAAAGTATGTAAACTGTAAAAACGTGTTAGTGTTGCTTGTCCTACACCTACACCACCACGTAATAATTCAACTAATGTTGTTCCTACAACAGGAATTGCATCAGGTACACCCGTTACAATTTTAACAGCCCAGTAACCTACTTGATCCCAAGGTAATGAATAACCTGTAACACCAAAAGAAACAGTACAAACCGCCATAGTTACTCCTGTTACCCATGTTAATTCACGAGGACGTTTAAATCCTCCTGTTAAATAAACACGACAAACATGTAAAATCATTGATAAAACCAATCGGGTAAAGTCTTCACATTACTGTGTAGACCTCCCCTCAGATCCGGACGTGCGCCTCTCAACGCATCCGGCTCAAGCACTACATAATTAAATAAATAATTTTAATTAAATAAATAGTTATAATTAAATAAGTAATTATGAAGCAGCATTTCTTACATAATGTATTGTGTAATGGCAGTGTTCATGCAATAAAACAAGATTTGAAAGTTTACTTGAGCCCCCATCTTTACGTGCAACAATGTGATGAACGTGTATTAATTTGGGGTTAAAAGGATCCATATGTTGTTTACAGGTTGGGCAAATGCCTTTTTGTACTCTCCATAAGATACTTTTATTGCCAGTAAGTTTTTGTTTTGTTATAGCCATTTTGTTTTTAATTAATCTTTTGTTTCTTAGGTCAAAAACATTAGTTTCTTTACTAAGTCTTGTACGAATTAATTTTTGTTTAGAGCTGTATGTTTTTAGTTTGAATTCTTGGTTTTTGTAATTTATTACAAAGGTTTTACCGGATTTTGTATTTTTCCAATAATTCTGATAAATCCATTTTCTTGTTTTGTTACTATGGCGTCTTCGACACCATTTCATTAAACATTCGTATAGATAATGGTTCATCATTCCCCATACTTTCCATATATCGTTGCAGCAACAGTGATAATTTTCCCATCCCATTATCTTGGAATTTAATTTGATAATTAAAACGTCAGGATGGTGAGTTGTTTTAATTAAGTGTTTAATTTCCCTGCGGTGATTTTGGATACTCTTTTGAGAAATTTTGCATAAAAGTTTGTTATTGTATTTGCGAAAATTCCAGCCGAGGAAGTCGAAACCTTCACTTATGTGTCGGATTGATGTTTTATCATCGTTTATTCTTGATCCTCGAGGTTTTAGGAATTCTCCAATAGCAAGTTTGACTCTTTCTAATTGTCTTTTGCTGCGACCGGTAACGATTAGATCGTCTGCATAACGTACTAGATTGATGCATGTACTTTTACGAACTTTCTTTCCAGTTGAGCTTATGCCGTGTCCAGGTTTAAAAGTTTCTTCAAGAAATTTCTCTAGTCCATTAAGAGTATGATTCATTAATGTTGGGCTGATAACACCCCCTTGCGGAGTTCCTTCCTCTGTTTTGTAAAAGTTTGAGTTTTCAAGATATCCTGCCTTTAACCAGCTTTTTAGGACCTTTGTTTCCATAGGTGTATTTTCTAAGAGCCAGTTGTTTTTATCGAAACATTTTTCTATGTCCGCGTCTAGAATCCATTCGGGGCTGTTTGGTTTATCTAGAAGAGTGCGTACTTGCTTATTAGCGTTCCAGCAGCTTCGATAAGGTCGGAATCCATAACTATTTGGATCACTTGTTGCTTCTACTACAGGTAGTAGGGCTTGATTCCATAGTGCTTGTTTAGCACGGTCAGATATACAAGGTATTCCTAGGGGTCTTTGTTTTCCGTTAGCTTTTGGAATGTAGACTCTTTTTAGGGGTTTTGTATTCGACTTGTTATGTAACTTGTGGGCTTCCTGAAGTTTGCGATCTGGAGTTGTCCAGATTTCCCCATCAATTCCAGGTGTCTTTTTACCCGAGTTCTCTTGTGCCACAATACGAACAGATTTCAATTTAGATGAAATACTGTTATTTAATAATCTTTGAAGATTTCTTACCTTTCGGTGATCTCCATTTTCTGCTGCTTTAGTTATTCTGTGTTGTAAGTTTGATATTGTCTGTTCGACTTTATTCCAGTTCACACCCGTCCATTTATCGGTTCTTGATGGGTAATAAATAGAGCGGGATGAATTGTTTAAATTATTATTTAAGTTCATTTTACTCCTTATATTTATTTCTGCACTCTTTCAAGGTGGGTGTACTTCAACATTGAGAATAACCATGTACCAAAGAGAAGTCAGCTATTCCTTTCGGTCAAAGGCGTATGTATTTTTTTTCAGCCTTTATGTTCACTATTATCGTAAACCGTTCGCTTTTTCTCTATTCTTCTATCCTCCATTTCTCGTTTGCTTCGTTACCTCCGCATTACCAATATGATTGGGGAAATGTAGGACTTACCTCGTCTTAAATAAAGTTTTGAGAAATTGTATTCCAGTTCGAATTGACGCCGGGGCCATGTTAAGTGTCGAGAAAGTTAATGATGATTTTCTACTTAGACCCATATGAGACCCTCATTTCTAGTAATTCAACGGGTTGTTCGCTTGACGACGCATTGTACTCCGATTCTGCTCTACATTTCTTTGGCAACTTATATCCGACTAGAAAGATTTGTGAAATCCTAGATATAAATTTTGTCCCCTGCTTCAGACAGATTGTTACCTCTCTGCCCCGACCTTAACTTTTGTTAATTATTAGGGTAATCCTCGATGCCGACACAGGCATGGTATTTTGGCATTTTGCTAGAATGTCGTATACATACTTTATTCAGTTTCTAATCCCTTATAGAAGGTTCTTAGATTCGAGTCGCACTCATAGATGCTGACCAACGATGAATTGAACGAATTAACCAACCAAAGTTTACTTCTGTCATTAGATAATTAATTGAAGCAAAAGCTTCTGCTACTGTTGGACGATAATAAAAAGTCATAGCAAAACCTGTTGCTACTTGTACTAAAAAACAAGTAAATGTAATTCCACCTAAACAATAGAATATGTTTACATGAGGAGGTACATATTTGTTATAGTCGATACCCAATTTCTTTTATAAATTATATGAGCACCTCTAATTCAAAACCGTACGTGAGACTTTCACCTCATACGGCTCCTGGTAATATTAGGAATTAACCTTGCTTAATCTTGATTCTGAGTGTATTTTTTGATGTTGATGACAATAGCGATGTAAAATAGTTGGACATTTTATTATTATTACTGTTTCCATCAATGTGATGTAATTCAATAATATCATCAGATCTGAATGGAACAATGTAAACATTTATAGTTTTGTTTTGTAGCAATGATTAAAAGAAGTATATCTTTTGCATCTTAGCCCAGTAGAGCCAGTCTCGTAGGGGGATTTAGTCCCGACTACTGATACATGTGACACTAAAGGTTTGTCCCGTGAATATTGAGCTCATTGTTTCAATACGATTTTTACGTGACATTTTGCTATGTCGTTTTACATAATTATTTGTCCATGATTTTATACTCCATAGATTTATTTGTCTCATATCACAGTATTTGTTATAGTTCCACCATCCATTATAGATGACTTTAACTTTATTCAATCTCTGATCAAGAGTAAACCTTGTATCTTTCATGGTTGTTTTGATTTTATTTATTAGTTGATTACGACTTTTGGAAGTAGGGTAACTAACAAATTTGTTATTTTTGGATTTTACTTTAAAGTGCCATCCAAGAAAATCAAAACCCTCAGTTGATTTTACTAATTTAGTTTTACTTTCTTTAACATTTAATCCTCTTTCTTCTAAGAAGACATCAATTTTATTTCTTAAAAGATTGGCATCTTCATTGGGTTTTATGAAATATATTAAGTCATCTGCGTATCTAAGACCCCGTTGTCTATTTCTTGTTTTGCAAATATTTTCATTCCAGATATCCTCAATTCCGTGTAAAGCAATGTTGCATAATAAAGGTGATATAACCCCGCCTTTTCCGCCTTTTCCGCCTTTTCCGCCTTTTCCGCCTTTTCCGCCTTTTCCGCCTTTTCCGCCTTTTCCTTCGGCAGTTTTAGTTCTTTCATTAAGCACTCCGGCACGTAAAGCGGACCAGAGGAATTGTTTACTTTGTTTTGGAAGCCTGATCATCGACATTAGTTTTTGATGATTTATTTTATCAAAACATTTTTCAATATCTATTTCTAGAATTGATTTATTATATCCATTGGAGGTTGACTGCAGATTAATAAATATATTAGTTTGTATATCCCAAGTTGATCTCCCAGGTCTAAAACCATAGGAACCTTTAGACGCTTTTGATTCATATACAGGTTCTAGGGCATATTTAACAAGACATTGCATAGCTCTGTCTCTAATTGTTGGTATTCCTAAAGGCCTTTTCTCACCATTTGGTTTTGGTATATATACTCTTTTTAGATCTTGATGTTTCCAATTCTTGAGATTCTTAAGTTCATCCGCTAGTTCTAAACGATGTTTAGGTGTTAGAGAACTAATTCCATCAACACCAGCGGTTTTTCCCATATTAGATTGAGTAATTTGTCTTACGGCAAGATATCTTGCGCAAGGAGAACCTAATATTAAACATTGAAGTCTATTAACTAAATCAACGTCGTCTTTAAGATTAGCTTTATATATCCTATGTTGGAGACGGAAAAGATTCTTCTCGAAGTGTTTCCAAGGTAGTTTTTTCCATTTCTCAGCAAAATTTTGTTTTGATGTCATGAATTAACTCCTTCATATAATATATTCTATACTCCGTCTGGCAATTACGCCATTTCCTACCCGAGGGATCATATACAGGGTTGATAATTCTGCTACCTTAATTTAAGGAGATTTACCTCGTTTTTATTCGTTCCAAATGTTGATTATTTGTTACCTTAGATTTTCTCAATTCGCCTACTATCTTCTCAGGACTGCATCTAACACAAGTTAATTGATGCGAGATTTAATAGTTATCCAACTAGCATTTCATAGCGTAAGACTGAAGGACGATATTAAGACGCGTTTTCAGAGAATTCAGGCTTAACTTAATCATAGTAACCTATCTAGAGGCAGTGTGGTGTCTTACGTATCACCTCTGATTCCCCTGTGTCTCCCAGCTTCAATCATTTATCAATAATTGTGGGCACTTTTGACGTCACTCCCGTCCTAGGGAGGATTGGACTTTCACCAATATCAACATTTAGTTATATAATAGTCACTCCTTTCCGCATTACCTTTGGGAGTATGTTGAGCTATTATACCCTGAGTTCGCGTTTAGCTTAGCTCAGGAACGAATCGCACACTTGTAATATCGTCTGCAATTGCTTGAATTTCTAAACGTTCTTCAAACCAATCGTAAATTTTACTCATTTTTTTATAATTATTTAAATAATTTCATAAATAGACTAAATTTTTATATTTTTTATTAATATATTTATATACATTATAAATAATATAATTATAAAAATCAATTATTATTTATAATTATACCGTATTTTTTTAAACTTTGTTTTAATTCAAATATATCGTATTTTTTAATTTTTTCTAAATTAAAAATTTTATCATTAAATGTATAAAAACAATTAGATTTAAAAACTAAATCTCCAATTTTATTTATATTAATTTTTTTTAAAATAAAATAAAGACGTGAAGTTAATTCTAAATTTAAAATATCGAATTCTAAAATGTTTACTTTTAAATTTTTATTTATATATACTTTTTCTAAATTATTTTTTGTTTTATAGTTTTTAAAATTTAAATTAATATTTTTTAATTTTTTAGATAAACCATCTTTTTTTGATTTTTTATTTAATATATAAGTATTTTTAAAATAAGTTCCTTTATTTTTATTGATTATATAAAAATCAATAAACTTATTTAAAAAATAACTATTTTTATAAGAAAAAATAAAATTTATGTTTTTAAATTTAATAAAATTATTGAGTTTTTTTTTGGTTTTGGCAAAATCAATTTTTTTTTTATAAAAATAACAATTCGTTAATTTTATAATTTTTTTATTAAAATATAAAAAATTAAACTTGTTGAAATATAATTTTGTTTTATATTGATTAAAAAAATTAATTTTAAATTGCTGTAAAGGTAAAAATAATTTTATTAAAATTTTAACCGTTTTATGAATTGCAGAACGGGGGTCTATAGTTCCATTTGTCCAAATTTCTAAAAATATTGTTTCTTTTTTTGTTATTGAATTTTTTATTTCTATTTTATAATTAACTTTTTTTATTGGAGAAAAAATAGCATCGATTGGAAAATAACCTATCTTATTAAAACCTATTTTATTTATTTTTTCAAAATCATTATAATTATTTTTATTATTATACATTAATTTATCAAATTCATTATAATTATTTTTATTATCAAAAATATAATTTATTAAATTATACTTTTTTTTTTTTATTAATGAATTTGTTAATATATTAGAATTAGATAAAAATTGTTTTTTATTTAATTCACGCTGTTTTTTCCATTTTTTATATTTATTAAATAAAAATATATTTTTCTTATTTGATAATAGATTTATTGGTTTTTGTTTTTCTAATAATTCTACTAATTTTGAGTAATTTTTTGAACTTGGTGTATGTGTTAAATATTTTTTACCAGAATGAATCAAAAATTTAATATTTAATTGTCCTTTATGATTTAAAGTTGCGATATATTGATCTGGGTCAATAGATTTTATAAAAAAAGGTAATTTTAAATCTCTAGCTCTTATAATACCTGGGCCTTTAACATTTAAAAAACCTATTTGTGGTGAAAAAAATTTAAATTCAGATTTTAAAGTAATTTGTTTTATATTTAGTAATATATCTAAAATACACTCGCGCATTCCAGGTAAGGTATCATATTCATGAGACGTACCGATAATTTTAACAAAAGTAATAGCTGTACCTGGTAATTCTGATAATAAACCTCGTCGTAGTGTATTTGCAATTGTAAGTGCTTGTCCAGAACTCCACGGACCTAATTCAAATCTTCCATAAAATGTTGTTGGATTAACAATTTTAGAATCAATACATGATATTAAAGTATATTTCATTTTATTATATTATTTAATTTATTTTTAATTAAAAATGTATATATTTTTATTTAAAATATATACATTTTTAACACGTCTAAACACGTCTTTTTTTAGGTGGTCGGCAACCATTATGAGCAATACCTGTAATATCTCGAATTAAAGTGATTTGTAAACCAGCGTCGATTAATCCACGTATAGCTGTTTCACGTCCAGGGCCTGCTCCTTTAACCATAACTTTAGCTTGTTTTAAACCCTGATCCATAGATTGTCTTGCAGCAATTTCGGCAGCAGTTTTAGCCGCAAAAGGAGTTGATTTTCTTGCACCTTTAAAGCCACACGAACCTGCCGAAGACCAAGAAATAACTTTACCCTTTAAATTTATAATTGTAACAATTGTATTATTAAATGTTGATTGAATATGAACAACTCCCTTAGGAAGTTTATTAGATTTTATTTTTTTTGATGTAACTTGTATCTGTTTTGCCATAATTTTATTTTTATTTAATTAACCTTGACGTTGTTTATGTTTGGGATTTTTACAAATAACTAAAATTTTTCTTCCTCGTCGAATTAAACGACATTTATCACACATTTTTCGAACTGATGGGCGTACTTTCATTTTAATAAATATTTTTTTGCTATATTTTTCTTTCTCTTTTTTATTTATTATTTATTATTTTTTATTTGATTTAAAACGATAAATTATTCTACCACGTGTTAAATCGTATGGGCTTAATTCAATAATTACTAAATCCCCTAATAAAATTTTAATAAAATTTCGTCGTATTTTCCCAGAAATATGCGCAATAACTTGAAAACCATTTTCAAGTTCTACACGGAATATTCCGATAAACATAGGTAAACATAATTAATAATTAATAATTAATAATTTATTTGTTTTTCCCCGTTTCCACACCGTACATGAAACTTTCATTTCATACGGCGTTCTCTAAAAAAATGAATTAATTTTTTTAATTAGAAGTCATTTCTCAACTATCATTACTAGTCTCTTTGATATTTTACTTCTGCTCTAATTTTATAGTTTTTAACTATAAAAACTTTCCTCGTTCCCTAAATTTTATCTATACAAATATGTCATTAGGAATCTACTCTAAATATAGTTTTTAAAATAATTGGTCATTCATAATCTAAAATCTTACTAAACCAAAAACTATATTTTTTATATTCGTAGATTTGTCAATCTTTATTAGATATTCTATCCATAGACTTTATTTTAGATACCCGATTTATTAAAATCGTCTTTATCGAGCTTCATACTTATAATCTAGCATGTCGAAATTTTAGTAATAATGTTTTTAAATTAATTATTATTCATTCCATTATTTAAAAAGAGAGTTCTATTAATATAAAAAGATTATATTAATGCCTAAGTTTATTGATTACTTAGAAACGAGTCACACTTAGATAAACACTGAGTCACGACACCTTGCATTTCAATTAAATTTTCTTTTTCTAAATTCAATTTACCAGATAGAAAATAATACTTCGCCACCAATTTTATTATTTCTAGCTTCTTGATCTGTCATTAAACCTTTTGATGTTGAAATAATAATAGTACCCATACCGTTTAATATTCTTGGAATATTTTTATAACTAGAATAAAGACGAAGACCGGGTGAACTTAATCGTTTTAAATTTGTTATACAGGGTTTTTTACCGCTATATTTTAATTTTATTTCAATTAAATCTAAAGGGTTTAATGATATTTTTACTGATTCAATATAGCCTTGTTTTTTTAAAATTTCACTTATTCTTTGATTTGTTTTTGTATTTAAAACGTTAACAGTTTCATGTTTTGCTAAATTAGCATTACGTATACGTGTTAACATATCACTAATAGTATCATTTATCATAATTTTAATTTTAAAATAATATTTTATATTTTTTTAAAGGGCATCCCAAACTCTTTTAATAAAGTGAATGCATCATTATCTGTTTTTGCAGTTGTAATAATTGAAATATCCATACCTCGAATTTGATCAATTTTATCATAATCAATTTCGGGGAACATTAACTGTTCTTCTAAACCTAAACTATAATTACCTAACCCATCAAAACTTTTAGGGTTGATTCCCTGAAAATCGCGAATACGAGGTAAAGCTAAAGAAATAAATCTATCTAAAAAAGCATACATACGATCTCCTCGTAATGTAACACTAATACCAACAGCTGTTTTAGCACGAAGTTTAAAAGCTGCAATGGCTTTTTTTGAACGTGTTAATACACCACGTTGGCCCGCAACTAAACTAATTTCATTTAATGAAGTATCTAATATTTTCGAATTCAGTGCAGCTTCTCCTAAACCCCTATTTATTACAATTTTTGAAATTTTAGGTACCTGATGAATATTTTTTAAATTTAACTGTTCAACTAATTTTGGTATAATAACTTCTTTATATTTTATTTTTAAACGTTCCATATTATATATTTTTTATAAAAATTCAAAACTTATTTTAAAATCTTATTATAAAACTTCTGGTGCTAACGAAACAATTTTTGTAAAATCTTTTTCTCTCAATTCTCTAGCAACCGGTCCAAAAACTCGAGTTCCTCGAGGATTGTCGTCTTTATTAATAATAACAGCAGCATTATCATCAAAACGAATAAATGTTCCATTCTTACGTTGTATTTCTTTGCTAGTTCTTACAATAACCGCGCGAACTTTATCAGATTTTTTTAAAGGCATATTTGGAGTAGCTTGTTTAATAACACCTATTATAATATCGCCAATTTTAGCACTTTGTTTATAACTTCCTCCTAAAATGCGAATACACATTAACTTTTTTGCACCGCTATTATCAGCTACATTTAAAATTGTTTGTGGTCTAATCATAATATTTTATAGTTTTTTATTATTTATATATTATTTGTGTTTTAATAGGCATTTTATGACCTGCAATTGTTAAAGCTTTTTTTGCTACTGGTGTTGTTACTCCTCTAATTTCAAAAATAACTTTTCCAGGTTTTACAACAGAAACCCAATATTCAGGTGTTCCTTTTCCTGAACCCATACGGCTTTCAGCAGCTCGCATGGTTACAGGTTTATCAGGAAAAATTCTAATCCATAATTTACCATTACGTCTTACATAACGAGTTAAAACACGACGACCTGATTCAATTTGACGAGATTTAATCCAACCAGGTTCTAACGCTTGTAAACCATAATCACCATAAGCAATTTTATTACCACGATTAGCTTTACCACGCATTTTTCCACGATGATGTCTACGAAACTTTGTTCTTTTTGGTTGTAACATAATTTATTTTAATTTTTTTTTTTATTTATTTATTAATTTTAAGTTTTTTCTCCTTTAAATAACCAAACTTTAATACCTAAAATTCCATAAATTGTTTTTGCTGTTTTATAAGAATAATTAATATCAGCACGTAAGGTTTGTAATGGCACACGTCCTTTACGAACCCATTCTGTACGTGCAATTTCAGCACCATTTAATCTACCAGAAATTTGTATTTTTATTCCTTTTAATTTAGTAAATCTTGTACGATTTAAAGTTTTTTTTAAAGCGCTTCTAAAAGGTACACGTTCCTCTAATTGTTGAATTAAATAATCAGCTAATACGGAAGCTTCTGAATAAATATCTTCTACTTTAAAAACATTTAAAATAATTTCAACCTTGGGTAAATTTTTATTAAGGCGTTCTTTATAACAGATATTTTCCAATATACTTTTTAATTCTGTTAAACTCTCTTTTGTATTTTTACGATTTAAAATTTTACTAGGTAATGCAGTATTAATTGAAACTTCTACTAAATCAATAGGTTCTTTTGTTTCAATATTTTGTGTTGTTCTATAGCGTTTAATTAAAACATCAATAATATGTGCTTTTGAATATTTTTTAAAAATATAAGAACGGATATTTTTATCTTCTAAAATTAAACGTGGGTAATTATCAAATTTTGAAAACCAAACTGAACGATGTTTTTGTGTAATACCAAGTCTTAAACCTAAAGGATGAACCTTTTGACCCATAATTTTTGCCTTCTAATTTTAATAATATTTTTTATTTGTTAAATAAATTAACGTTTTAATTTTTTATCTTTTTTTATATGGCCTTTAAATGTTCTTGTTGGAGCAAATTCCCCTAGTTTATGACCAACCATTTGATCAGTTATAAAAATAGGAATATGCTCACGACCATTATGAACTGCTATTGTATGACCAATCATAATAGGAACAATAGTTGAAGAACGGGACCAAGTTTCAACAACTTTTTTCTCATTATTTTTATTCAATTGTTGAACTTTTTTTAATAAATGCTCTGCTACAAAAGGACCTTTTTTTAATGAACGAGACATAGTTTTTCCTTAATAAATTAAAAAAATTTTTTACCATCTATTTATTTAGATAAACTAATTTTTAAATGATTTACGTCGTTTAATAATAACTTTATCACTATATTTTGATTTTTTACGAGTTCTAACACCTAGTGCTGGTTTACCCCATAAACTTACGGGTTTTTTTCTACCAATCGGTGAACGACCTTCACCTCCACCATGAGCATGATCACATGGGTTCATAGCAATTCCTCGAACTTTTGGTCTTTTACCTAACCAACGCATTGCACCTGCTTTACCAATTCTTATATTATTTGCTTCTACATTTCCAACTTGACCAATTGTTGCCCAACAATTTTGGGATAATAAACGAACTTCTCCCGAAGGTAAACGTAAAGTAACATAATTATTTTCTTTTGCTACAATTTGAGCAACACAACCTGCTGAACGAGCTAATTTACCACCCGAACCAGGTTTTAATTCAATATTATGAACTTCTGTACCTAATGGAATAAATTTTAATGGTAAACAATTCCCTATAGAAATAGGAGCTGACGGAGAAGCTAGAACTGATTGATTTATTTTTAATCCTCGTGGATGTAAAATATAACTTTTAGATCCATCATCATGAATTAATAAAGCAATACGTGCTTTACGATTTGGATCATATTCTATTGTTTTTACTTTTCCATTAATTCCTACTTTATTACGTTTAAAATCAATTAAACGATATAATCGTTTATGTCCGCCTCCGCGATGACGGCTTGTAATTACCCCTCTATTATTACGACCTTTTGAACGAAATAGCCAAAAAGTTAAAGATTTTTCTGGCGAAACTTTTGTAATTTCATTAAAATCTGAAACAGATCTACTACGTGTGCCTGATGTATACGGCTTATAAAATCTAATACCCATAAAATAACCTTTTTTTTAAATTTTTTATAATTTTATTTTTTTTCTTGGGCCCCAACCCCAAAAAGTGGTATTTTTTGGTTTGGTTTAATTGTAATTATTACTCTTTTATAACGTACTTTATAACCTTGTTTTAACCCTAAGCGTTTTTTTTTTATTGGAGGTAAATGTGTATTTACAGAAGTAATGTTAATTTTAAATAAACCTTCTAAAATTTTTTTAATTTGTGGTTTAGTTAATCTTTTATCAACATCAAATGTATATTTATTCTTTTCAATTAAACGAAATGATTTTTCTGTAATTACAGGATATTTTATTAAATCAATCATATTTTATTTTTTTTTATTAATTTTTAAATACAAGTTTTTAAAAAATTTTATTTTTTAAAAGAATTTAATATCTTTACTATTTATTTTTTAGAATCATTTTTATGATTAATTTAATTAATTATTAAATAAAAATAATTAATTATTAAATAAATATTATAATATGTAAAGTATTAAATAGATTATATATTTATTTATATTCTATTTAATAATATAAAAAACAAAAATTTTTTATTATAAGTTATTTTAATTTAAATTTTTATTTTGACACTTTATTTATTTTGTTATAGAATAATTTATAACAAGTTTTTAATATCATTTTTATTTTTTTTTAATAAAAAAAACTCAAATAAATTATAAATTATTCTAACATTATTATTTAATAATGTAAAGTAAATAGTTTTTTATATTATTTTACTTTTTATAAAAATTTTTTATTATAAATTATGTACGATTCTTACGTTGATGATCAAACAAAAAGTGTAGGTCATGTTACACAAATTATTGGGCCTGTAGTTGATATAGCTTTTTCATCAAATAAAATGCCTAATATTTATAATGCCATTTTAATTCAAGGAAAAAATCAAGCTGGCCAAGATATATCTGTAACATGTGAAGTTCAACAATTATTAGGGGATCATTGTATTCGTGCTGTTGCCATGAATGCGACAGATGGTTTAATGCGAGGAATGGAAGCACTTGATACAGGAAACCCATTAACAGTACCTGTAGGACCAACGACGTTAGGTCGTATTTTTAATGTTGTTGGAAAACCAGTAGATGGTCTAGAAGATGCTTCTCATGAAAATAGCTTACCTATCCATAGATCAGCGCCAGCGTTTGTAGATTTAGATACTCAATTATCTATTTTTGAAACTGGGATTAAAGTTGTTGATTTATTAGCACCATATCGTCGTGGTGGGAAAATTGGATTATTTGGTGGTGCCGGTGTTGGAAAAACCGTTTTAATTATGGAATTAATCAATAATATTGCAAAAGCACACGGTGGTGTTTCTGTATTTGGTGGTGTTGGTGAAAGAACACGTGAAGGTAATGACCTATATATGGAAATGAAAGAATCTGGTGTTATTCAAGAAGATAATATCAGTGAATCGAAAGTAGCCTTAGTTTACGGTCAAATGAATGAACCACCTGGAGCACGTATGCGTGTTGCTTTAACAGCTTTAACAATGGCTGAATATTTTCGTGATATAAATAAACAAGACGTGTTATTGTTTATTGATAACATTTTTAGATTTGTACAAGCTGGATCAGAAGTATCAGCTTTATTAGGACGTATGCCATCTGCTGTAGGTTACCAACCAACACTTGCAACAGAAATGGGTGGTTTACAAGAACGAATTACATCAACAAAAGATGGTTCAATTACATCTATTCAAGCAGTATATGTACCAGCTGATGATTTAACTGACCCAGCTCCAGCAACAACATTTGCACATTTAGATGCTACAACTGTATTATCTCGTGGGTTAGCTTCTAAAGGTATTTATCCAGCAGTAGATCCATTAGATTCAACATCAACAATGTTACAACCTTGGATTGTTGGAGAAGAACATTATACATGTGCTCAGAATGTTAAAGAAACATTACAACGATATAAAGAATTACAAGATATTATTGCGATTTTAGGTCTAGATGAACTTTCAGAAGAAGATCGACAAGTTGTAGCTCGAGCTCGTAAAATTGAACGTTTCTTATCACAACCTTTCTTTGTTGCAGAAGTATTTACGGGTTCTCCGGGAAAATATGTAAGTTTAAAAGAAACAATTCAAGGTTTTAATAAAATTTTAAGTGGTGACTTAGATGATTTACCAGAACAATCTTTTTATCTTGTAGGAAATCTTGAAGAAGTTGTTGCTAAAGCAGCTACTTTATAAAAAATAATTAGGTTTAATCTAATTTTATTTATAATTTTAAATGAAGGTTTTTTATGAGTTTACAAGTATGTATTATGACTCCTGATAAAATTTTTTGGGACGAAGAAGCAGAAGAAATTATTTTACCAACAAACACTGGCCAAATGGGTGTTTTACCAAAACACGCTCCTTTAATTACAGCTTTAGATATTGGTGTAATGAGTATACGCCAAGATAATTCATGGAATAGTTTTGCTTTAATGAACGGTTTTGCTTCAATTCAAAACGATAAAGTGACTATTTTAGTAAATTCTGCTGAATCAAAACAAACAATTGATAAAAATGAAGCAGAAAAAGAATTTTTAGAAGCTCAAGAACGTGTTAATAAAACAATTGATGAAAAAGAAAAAGTAGAGGCTGTTTTAGCTTTCAAAAGATCTCGTGCACGTTTTTTAGTTATAAAAGATTAATCGAGTAAAAAATAATAAAAATATATATTATATATAATATATATTTTTATTATTTTTTATATTTTGGGGATGGGGGGACTTGAACCCCCACGGTTTATACAACCGGCGGATTTTAAGTCCGCTGCGTCTACCATTCCGCCACATCCCCGTGGTCTTATAACTTTATTTTATATTAAAAAAATTTTTTGTCAATATTTTATAAATTTTTATAAAAATAAATAAATTAATAAATATAGTTTAATATGCCAACAATTCAACAATTAGTAAACTCAGCACGTATAAAAATAACAAATAAAACAAAATCGCCAGCTTTAAAATCTTGTCCACAAAGACGTGGTGTTTGTACTCGAGTATATACAACAACACCTAAAAAACCAAATTCTGCTTTACGTAAAGTAGCACGAGTACGTTTAACTACTGGTTTTGAAGTAACAGCGTATATTCCTGGTATTGGCCATAACTTACAAGAACATTCTGTAGTATTAGTTCGTGGAGGACGAGTAAAAGATTTACCGGGTGTTCGTTATCATATTGTTCGCGGTACTTTTGATACAGCAGGTGTTAAAGGTCGATTAAATAGTCGTTCAAAATTTGGAGTAAAACGTCAAAAATAAATTAAAAAAAGGAATAAAATAAAAAATGTCTAGACGTCATAGAGCAAAAAAACGTGTTATTTCGCCAGATCCTTATTATGATAGTATATTAGTTCATATGCTAGTTAATCGTATTATGAAAGATGGTAAAAAAACATTATCTTATAAAATAGTTTATCAAACTATGGAATTAATTTCAGAAAAAACTGAACAAAATTCATTACAAATATTAGAACAAGCAATTGAAAATGTTAAACCATTAGTTGAAGTAAAAGCTCAAAGAATAGGTGGTTCTGCTTATCAAGTACCAATAGAAGTTAATTCTGAACGTGGAACAGTTTTAGCAATTCAGTGGATTCTTTCTGCTGCTCGTAATAGAGCTGGTAATAGCTCTGTTTTAAAATTAACAAATGAAATTTTAGATGCTTTTGCAAAAACTGGTGGTGCAATAAAACGTAGAACTGAAGTTCATCGTATGGCGGAAGCCAATAAAGCTTTTGCAAAATTCCGTTTTTAAAGTTTTTATTTAAAAATAATAAACTAATAAAATCTAAAAATAATTTATAGAATTTAAATATGCCCCGTTCACAAAAAAATGATAATTTTATTGATAAAACGTTTACAGTAGTAGCAGATGTTTTAATAAAAATTTTACCAACATCAAATAGAGAAAAACAAGCTTTTACTTATTATCGTGATGGTATGTCAGCTCAAGCTGAGGGTGAATATGCAGAGTCACTACAAAATTATTACCAAGCTTTAAGATTGGAAATAGATCCGTATGATAGAAGTTATATTTTATATAATATTGGATTAATACATACAAGTAATGGAAAACATGGTAGAGCTTTAGAATATTATTATCAAGCTTTAAAAAGAAATCCTAGCTTACCCCAAGCTTTAAATAATATTGCAATTATTTACCATTATAGAGCTGAACAAGCAACAGAAAAATATCAATCAGATGTTGCTAAATTACTTTATGATAAAGCTGCCGATTATTGGAATGAAGCTATTAGATTAGCACCAACAAATTATTTAGAAGCCCAAGCGTGGTTAAGACAACGTAATTTAAAATAAAAATTAAAATCCGTAATCTTTAAAAAAAAATTTTTATTAAAAAATTTAATTTATATAAAAATAAATTATATATAATAAATACACATATACAATTAAGTCTATAAAAAATTAATTGTCTTTTAATTATTAATGTTAACACTTAAAATTTTTGTTTATACTGTAGTAAGTTTTTTTGTTTCATTATTTATTTTTGGTTTCTTATCAAACGATCCTGGTCGTAATCCAAGTGCATAATTTTTTTTTATATAAATTGATAATTATTAATTTAAAATAAATATAAAATATATAAAAAATATCTTTATTTTTTTTTTTAATAAAAAAATAAAGATAAAATATAAGGAGATTTTTTTTATGACTGCTGCATATTTACCATCAATTTTAGTACCATTAGTTGGATTAGTTTTTCCAGCTATTGCAATGACGTCAATTTTTATGTATATTGAAAAACAAGAAATCAATTAAATTTTTTTCTACAAAACAAACACATTAAAATTTCGTATGGAAAGTCCCGCTTTTTTCTTTTCAATCTTTATTGGATGTCTTCTATTAAGTATTACCGGTTATTCGCTTTATGTTGGATTTGGTCCTCCTTCAAAAACCTTACGAGATCCTTTTGAAGAACATGAAGATTAATTAAAAAATATTTTATTTTAATTTTTAATTAAAAATTAAAATAAAATATTTTTTAAAATATAGGTTAAATTCCTATAAATCTTAAATTTAATAAATATTTTTTTGCATCCAGTGGGGTTTGAACCCACGATGTCCTTTTGGGAAGCGGATTATGAGCCCGCTGCTTTCGACCACTCAGCCACAGATGCTATAAAATAATATTACTTTATATTATTTTATCTTACTATGTAATAAAAGCAAGATAAAATAATATAAAATAATATTATTTTGCTAAAGTTTGCCAACTCATAGTAACATCATCTAAAATAACTGAGCTGTTATAAATCTCTAGAATAATTACTAAAAATACTGCAAATAAAGCCATAAAAATACCCATTAATACTGTCGTACCCCAACCAGGAGCAACTTTACCATATTCTGAATTTAAAGGACGTAATAAAGTTCCTAATGCTGTTGACATACCTAAATTTTCAGTGTCTTTTTGTGCTGCCATAAAACAAAATGATTTAATTATTAGTTTTACTTTCTGTAATTAAAAAAAATAACATATAAAATATATATATTTTATAAAAAAAAAAATAGATAAGTATCTTTATCTATTTAATGATACGAGGGGGTTCACGAAAAAAAATTGAAAAGAAAATAATACCTAATGTTCCTACTAATAAAAAAGTATAAACTAAAGCTTCCATAATAAAAAAATAAAAAAATATATATATATTTAATTTATATATCTAGTAATACTATACTAAATATATAAATTAAAATTTATTAAACGGATTGACGTCGACTTGATGTATCTCCTAATTTTAAGAAAGCACCAAATTCAATCTGATCATCAATACCTTCATCAATACCTGCAAAAACGTCACGGAAAATTGTACGTGCACCGTGCCAGATATGACCAAAGAAGAATAATAAAGCAAAACTTAAGTGCCCGAATGTGAACCATCCACGTGGACTACTACGAAATACACCATCAGATTGTAAAGTTGAACGATCAAATTCAAAAATTTCACCTAATTGTGCTCGACGAGCGTATTTTTTAACTGTTGCTGGATTAGTGAATGATACACCATCAAGCTCTCCACCGTAGAATGTTACTGAAACACCTACTTGTTCGATACTATATTTAGATTCAGCTCGACGGAATGGAACATCGGCACGAACAACTCCATCTTTATCTAATAAAACAACTGGGAATGTTTCAAAGAATGTTGGCATACGTCGTACAAATAATTCGTTACCATCTTTATCTTTGAAAACTGAGTGACCTAGCCAGCCTACTGCAATACCATCTCCACTATTCATTGCCCCTGTACGGAATAAACCACCTTTTGCTGGATTATTACCAATATAATCATAAAAAGCAAGTTTTTCAGGAATTTGAGCCCATGCTTGAGATAATGATTTACCCTCAGATAGACTATTTTGTACTCGTTTATCAATTTCTTGTTGGAAGAATCCTAAATCCCATTGGTAACGAGTTGGGCCATATAATTCAATTGGAGTTGTTGCTGAGCCATACCACATTGTACCTGCAACAACAAAAGCTGCCCAAAAAACAGCTGCAATCGAACTTGATAATACTGTTTCAATATTACCCATACGTAATCCGTTATATAAACGTTGAGGTGGTCTAACACATAAATGAAATAATCCGGCTAAAATACCTAAAATTCCAGCAGCAATGTGATGAGACGCGACACCTCCTGGATTATAAGGATCAAAACCATCTGGACCCCATGATGGGGCTACTGGTTGAACACTTCCTGTTAAGCCATACGGGTCAGAAACCCAAATACCAGGACCGAATAATCCTGTAACATGAAATGCACCAAAACCAAAACATAAAACACCAGATAAAAATAAATGAATTCCAAAAATTTTTGGAAGGTCTAATGCGGGTTTTCCAGAACGTGGATCACGGAATAGTTCTAAATCCCACATAACCCAATGCCAGATAGCGGCAAAAAATAATAAACCAGATAAAACAATATGCGAGGCAGCAACACCTTCATAACTCCAAATACCTGGGTTACTAGCGCTTTCACCAGTAATTGTCCAGCCACCCCAAGATTGAGTGACACCTAAACGAGTCATAAAAGGTAATACGAACATACCTTGTCGCCACATTGGATTTAAAACTGGATCTGAAGGATCAAAAACAGCTAATTCATAAAAAGCCATTGAACCAGCCCAACCAGAAACAAGAGCTGTATGCATTAAGTGAACAGCGATTAAACGACCTGGATCATTTAAAACAACTGTATGAACACGATACCATGGTAATCCCATAAATTATTATATATATAAATAAATTTTTTACTTTCTTTCTTTTTAATTAATATTTTATTATTTAGTATAAATTTTATTATACTGTATTATATTATAATATAATTTATATTAAATGTCAAATTTTCAAAATAGAGTTTATATTTAATATAAATTAAACCTATACACTTTAAGTACAAAAGTTTCTAAGTTTAAAAAAAATATGTTAAAAATAGTTTTATATATACTAATATACTTAATAATATGATATTATTATTAAATATATTAAAAATAATAAGCTTATTTATTATATAAATAAATTTTTATTTATTATTATTTATATTTTTTTTTTTTTAAATTTAACTAACTACCCAGATTTTTTTAATGGAATCAGGTTTTAAGTATTTCTAGTCTTTTTTTTTTAATAAAAGGATGTTTTTAATAAAGATCGGCCCGAAACCGAGCCCATACCCATATCCGTTTTCTTCAAAACTTTTAGGATGGGTAAAGGCGTAGTAATTCCTGATTTTCAAACTGATAATTAATCAGTATTAAATAATAAGTATTTTTTTATATTTTAATATATAAAAATACTTTAACTTTTTTTTATCAAAACAAATTATTTTTAATATAGTTTAATTTAAGATGTTACTAAATGCTATTAATATTATCGTCATTGTTTTTTTAATACAAATAATACTAACTTTGTTTATAATTAAATGTATTTTTATAAATTTAATATCTATATGTATATTAGTATTTGATATAATTATAAATTTTATATTTTTTTATAAAAAAAACCATATCAAAATTTAAATATATGGAAAAGGTGGTATTAATATGGGTGTATAGTATTATAAATTAAATTTGATTAAACTATCTTTTTATATTTAAATGTTTTTTAATTTATATTTTATTAATTTTTTAAAAAATTAATAAAATATAAATTAAAAATAAATTAATATAAATTAATATAAATTAATATAAATTAATATAAATTAATCTAAAGGTTTCATTGATAACGCAGGTTCATTATCACGATCGATCCCTTTTTCAAAACCAGCAGCAGCTGCACGAGCACGACCAGCATGCCAAAGGTGAGCAACAAAGAAGAAGAAACCTAATACGAAATGTGAACAAGCTAACCATGAACGTGGAGAAACGAAGTTAACAGCGTTAATTTCAGTAGCTACACCTCCTACAGAGTTTAATGAACCTAAAGGAGCATGAGTCATGTATTCAGCTGCACGACGTTCTTGCCATGGTTGAATATCATTTTTAAGTTTATTTAAATCTAAACCATTTGGACCACGTAAAGGCTCTAACCACGGACCGCGGAAATCCCAGAAACGCATTGTTTCACCACCAAAAATAATTTCTCCTGTTGGTGAACGCATTAAGTATTTACCTAGACCTGTAGGACCTTGGCTTGATGCTACGTTAGCACCTAAACGTTGGTCACGAACTAAGAAAGTAAACGCTTGAGATTGAGATGCTTCAGGACCCGTAGGACCATAAAATTCACTAGGATAAGCTGTATTATTGAACCAAGACATACAACATGCAATGAATCCCATTAAAGAAATAGCAGCTAAACTATATGATAAATAAGCTTCTCCAGACCATACAAAAGCACGACGTGCCCAAGCCCATGGCTTAGTTAAAATGTGCCAAATACCACCGAAGATTTCTAAAGTACCGATCCAAATATGACCACCAATAATATCTTCCATGTTATCAACACTAACAATCCAACCATCACCACCAAAAGGTGATTTTAATAAGTATCCAAAAATAATACCCGGATTAATTGTTGGGTTTGTAATAACACGAACATCTCCGCCACCAACAGCCCAAGTATCATAAACACCACCAAAATACATTGCTTTCCAAACAAGTAACCAAGCACCAATACCAAGAATGATTAAATGAATACCTAAAATTGTTGACATTTTATTTTTATCTTTCCAAACATAAGCAAAAAATGGAAAAGATTCTTCTAATGTTTCTGGCCCAATTAATGAGTGGTAAATACCACCAAAACCTAAAACAGCTGATGAAATTAAATGAAGAACACCTGAAACAAAGTATGGAAAAGTATCTACTACTTCACCACCAGGACCTACACCATAACCTAATGTAGCTAGATGCGGTAATAAAATAAGACCTTGTTCATACATAGGTTTTTCAGGAATAAAGTGAGCTACTTCAAATAAATTCATAGCACCAGCCCAAAAAACAATTAATCCAGCATGAGCAACGTGTGCACCTAGTAATTTTCCAGATAAATTAATTAAACGAGCATTTCCAGCCCACCAAGCAAAACCAGTTGACTCTTGATCACGACCACCTACACTAAGACTTCCATTAAAGAGCGTTTCCACGTGGTAAAACCTCCTCTGGGAATACTAATGTTTCATGTGGTTGATCTTGAGCAGCCATCCATGCACGAATACCTTCATTTAATAACTGATTTTTTGTATAGAAAGTTTCAAATTCTGGATCTTCAGCAGCACGAATTTCTTGAGAAACGAAATCATATGCACGTAAGTTTAATGCTAAACCTACTACACCTAATGCACTCATCCATAAACCTGTTACTGGTACAAATAACATAAAGAAGTGAAGCCAACGTTTGTTAGAGAAAGCAACACCAAAAATTTGAGACCAGAAACGGTTTGCTGTAACCATTGAGTATGTCTCCTCCGCCTGCGTCGGATTAAATGCACGGAATGTGTTTGCACCGTCACCGTCTTCAAAGATTGTGTTTTCTACAGTAGCACCGTGAATTGCACATAATAATGCTGCTCCTAATACACCTGCAACACCCATCATATGGAATGGGTTTAATGTCCAGTTATGGAATCCTTGGAAAAATAAAATGAAACGGAAAATTGCAGCAACACCAAAACTTGGGGCAAAAAACCATCCAGATTGACCTAATGGATAAATAAGGAAAACTGATACGAAAACAGCAATAGGCGCTGAGAAAGCAATTGCGTTATATGGACGAATTTTAACAGCACGAGCAATTTCAAATTGTCGTAACATAAATCCGATTAAAGCAAATGATCCATGTAGTGCAACAAAAGTCCAAAGACCACCTAATTGACACCAACGTGTGAAATCACCTTGTGCTTCAGGACCCCATAATAATAATAATGAGTGACCCATAGAGTTTGGTGGTGTTGATACAGCAGCTGTTAAAAAGTTACAACCTTCTAAGAATGAACTTGCTAAACCATGACTATACCATGATGTAACAAAAGTAATACCTGTTAACCAACCTCCTAATGCAAAATATGCACAAGGTAATAGTAATAAACCTGACCAACCAACATAAACGAAACGGTCACGGCGTAACCAGTCATCCATTACGTCGAATAATCCACGTTTTTCTTCTGACTTACCAATTGCGATAGTCATATTGAAAATCTCCTAATTTAAAATAAATTTATCATGTTTTAATACTTTAAAAAATATGTATAAACATTTATAGTATATTTATTATATTAAATAAAAATTTATACATATACTATAAATAATTTACTCAAATTAACTTTATTAAGTTCTAGCTAAAGAAGTAATCATTTTTTTTTTTATAAAAATAAAAATTTAATGAAATCAATATATATTATAATAAAAATAATATTTAAATCAAAATCTATCATTATTAATTATAAAAAATAAATGATAGAAATTATAATCTATAATTTTAAAAACTATTTAATATTTTTAAACCGTTTAAGAATTGTTTAGGATTTTGTTTCCCTTATAACATTTTAATAATCTTCTTTTTTATATTTAAAAAATATGTGTATTAATTTTTGATAATACATATTATTAATTCATTTTTAATCTTTATTATAGCTGTAGTTTTTTATATTTTTTATTGTATATTTATATTATCTTTTGTTTTATTAATCCGGACTTTAAGACCTTGTTAAAAACAATAATATTGTTATTTGATAAATAAGAATGAATACTTATTATTAATTTATTCCCTACACGTTTTATTTAAAAGAACTTATTATTATTTTTTTACTTTATATTTTTTTTACATATTTAATATACTAAACCTATTTCAAGCGTGTAGTTTAAAACCAAAAGAAATAGTTTCTCTTTACTCAAAACCTCAAACAGGGCTACCTACCTCTACAAAATCTCCTTTTTTAAACCTTTTTGAATTACAATTTAATTTTCTTTTACTAAATTTAAAAGTTTTAAATATTTATGGTATTTTTTATTAAAGCAATTTAAAATTTTTTTAATAGTAATTTTATATTGACTAAAAATATATAATAAGTTATAATAGTTTTATTATAAAATAATGCCTACTTAGCTCAGTTGGTTAGAGCGTCCGTCTCATACGCGGAATGTCACTAGTTCAAATCTAGTAGTAGGCAATAAATATTATTTTGACTTAAAAAAAATAGATTGTTATAATAATTAAAGAGGGGTTGTAGTTCAATTGGTTAGAGCACTACCCTGTCACGGTAGAAGTTGCGGGTTCGAGTCCCGTCAGCCCCGATTTTAATATAAATTATAAAATTAATAATTTATATAAATATTTAGTTTTACTAAGTTTGGTTTGGTCCCTTATATTAATTATATAATAAATAATAATAATAAAAAATAACAATAATTATAATAATATTAAAAAATAAAATTATGAGTTGAATTACTTGTTTTTATTTATTATAAATAATAAATAAACTCCTTTTAACTATAATAGTTAAAAATAAAAATTTTTTATTTTAAAAAATCATATTTATTAAGTAGTTAATTATTTAATTAATATAAAAGAACTATGGCAACAACAAAATTTCCAAAATTTAGCCAGGGGCTAGCAAACGATCCTACAACTCGTCGTATTTGGTTTGGGATTGCTACAGCACATGATTTTGAAAGTCATGATGGTATGACTGAAGAAAATTTATATCAAAAAATTTTTGCTTCGCATTTTGGTCAATTAGCAATTATTTTTTTATGGACTTCAGGTAACTTATTTCATGTTGCTTGGCAAGGAAACTTTGAACAATGGGTTCAAAATCCATTAAATATTCGTCCAATTGCTCATGCAATTTGGGATCCACACTTTGGTCAACCCGCAGTTGAGGCATTTACACGAGGAGGAGCTTCGGGTCCTGTTAATATTGCAACATCGGGAGTATATCAATGGTGGTATACAATTGGTATGAGAACAAACCAAGATTTATATATTGGTTCAATTTTTTTATCTTTAGCCGCAACAGCATTTTTATTCGCAGGTTGGCTTCATTTACAACCTAAATTTCAACCCGGCTTAAGCTGGTTTAAAAATGCAGAATCACGTCTAAACCACCATTTATCTGGTTTATTTGGGGTTAGTTCTTTAGCTTGGACAGGTCATTTAGTTCACGTAGCTATTCCTGCAGCACGTGGAGAACGTGTTGGATGGGATAACTTTTTAACAACATTACCGCATCCACAAGGATTAACACCTTTCTTTACAGGTAATTGGGCCGCATATGCAGAAAATCCAGATACTGGTAATCATATTTTTGGTACTGCCTCAGGATCAGGAACAGCAATTTTAACTTTTTTAGGTGGTTTTCATCCACAAACACAAAGTTTATGGTTATCAGATATGGCACACCATCATTTAGCGATTGCTGTTTTATTTATTGTAGCGGGTCATATGTATCGTACTAATTTTGGTATTGGACATAGTATGCGTCAAATTTTAGAAGCACATACTCCACCAGCTGGAGGTCTTGGTGCTGGTCATAAAGGTTTATACGATACAGTAAATAATTCATTACATTTCCAATTAGGTTTAGCTTTAGCATCGGTTGGTACAATTTGTTCATTAGTGGCTCAACACATGTACTCATTACCCCCTTATGCATTTTTAGCACAAGATTTTACAACTCAAGCTTCTTTATATACCCACCATCAATATATTGCAGGCTTTATTTTATGTGGTGCATTTGCTCACGGAGCAATATTCTTTATTCGTGATTACGATCCAGAAGCAAACAAAGGAAATGTTTTAGCACGTATGTTAGAACATAAAGAAGCTATTATTTCACACTTAAGTTGGGTAACTTTATTTTTAGGATTCCATACTTTAGGTCTTTATGTTCATAATGATGTAATGCAAGCCTTTGGTACACCTGAAAAACAAATTTTAATTGAACCTGTTTTCGCTCAGTGGATTCAGGCTTCACACGGTAAAACTGCATATGGTTTTGATTTATTATTATCTCAATCAAATAGTGCAGCTTACTCAGCTGGACAAAGTCTATGGTTACCTGGTTGGTTAGAAGCAATTAATAGTAATACCAATACTTTATTTTTAACAATTGGTCCTGGTGATTTTTTAGTTCATCATGCTATTGCTTTAGGTTTACATACAACAACATTAATTTTAGTTAAAGGGGCTTTAGATGCTCGTGGTTCAAAATTAATGCCTGATAAAAAAGATTTTGGTTATAGTTTCCCTTGTGATGGTCCAGGTCGTGGTGGAACATGTGATATTTCAGCATGGGATGCTTTTTATTTAGCAGTATTTTGGATGTTAAATACAATTGGTTGGGTAACATTCTATTTCCATTGGAAACATTTAGGAATTTGGCAAGGAAATGTAAACCAATTTAATGAATCATCAACTTATTTAATGGGTTGGTTACGTGATTATTTATGGTTAAATTCATCACAATTAATTAATGGTTATAATCCATTTGGTATGAATAGTTTATCTGTATGGGCTTGGATGTTCTTATTTGGACATTTAATCTATGCTACAGGTTTTATGTTTTTAATTTCATGGCGTGGATATTGGCAAGAATTAATTGAAACATTAGTTTGGGCTCATGAACGTACACCAATTGCAGCTTTAATTCGTTGGAAAGATAAACCTGTTGCTCTTTCAATCGTTCAAGCTCGTTTAGTAGGTTTAGCTCACTTTAGTGCTGGGTATGTTTTAACATACGCCGCATTTTTAATTGCATCAACATCTTCAAAATTTGGTTAATTTACTAAAAAAATAATTTTATAAGGTTAAAATAGAATGGAAGTAAACGTTTTAGGTCTTATTGCAGTAGCTTTATTTATTTTAATTCCCACATCTTTTTTATTAATTCTTTACGTAAAAACAGCAAGTGCGGATAACAATTAAAATTATAATGATTGTCAATTTTTATATTTAATAAATATAAAAATTGACAATCATTATAATTTTATATTATATTTATAATATTAAATTAACTTTTTATAAAAAAAAAATAAAAAGGCGGCTGTAGCCAAGTGGTAAGGCATCAGATTGTGACTTTGACATTCGCGGGTTCAAGTCCCGTCAGTCGCCCAAATTTTTAATATATAGGACAAATAATTTTATATTTGAAAATAATTAATTTATTAATTATAATAATAAATTATTAGGAAAGGTGGCAGAGTGGTTGAATGCTTCGGTTTTGAAAACCGGCGTACTTTCACGAGTACCGAGGGTTCGAATCCCTCCCTTTCCGAAAGATAAAAAAATTTATATAATACTAATAAAATAAATTACTTCTTTTATTAGTATTAATCAAAAAAAGGATATTTATATTTTTAAAAAAATGATAAAATTTATACCTTAAGGCGAAATGAAAAAGATTAAAAATAATTATGATTTCAAATATACTGTTTGTTCTTTATGTTGAATTTGTATTTATTAATTTTATTATAAACTATTAATATATAAGTATTTGCTCTTCGAGGGACTCGAACCCTCACGCTTTAAGCACTGGTTCCTAAAACCAGCGTGTCTACCAATTCCACCAGAAGAGCTAATTTATATTAAAATTTATTAGGTTTTATTTATAAAACCTAATAAATTTTAATATATTTACTAAAAAAACACAATATATTTAACTTAATTATTAATTAATTATTTAACGATTACTTAATAAATCAGTTAAACCTTCTTTTAAAAGAGCTTCTGCTTCTTCATTTAATGTATTTGTTTCGCGAATTATTTCGCCATATTTTGATTTATTTGTTGATAAATACTGACGTAATTCAACTAAGAATGAGCGTACTTCATTTACAGGAAGGGTATCTAAATAACCATTTGTACCAGCATATATAGTAGTTACTTGATCTTCTAATGATAATGGTGATGATTGCGGCTGTTTTAAAATTTCTCGTAAACGTTGACCACGAGCTAATTGCTTCTGTGTTGCTTGATCTAAATCAGAAGCAAATTGAGAAAAAGCTTCTAATTCAGCAAATTGTGCTAATTCTAGTTTTAATTTCCCAGCAACCTGTTTCATAGCTTTTGGTTGAGCAGCTGAACCTACACGAGAAACAGAAATACCTACATTGATAGCAGGACGTATACCGGAATTAAAAATATCTCCTGAAAGGAAAATTTGACCATCTGTAATTGAAATTACATTTGTTGGAATATAAGCCGATACATCACCTTCTTGAGTTTCAACGATTGGTAAAGCTGTCATACTTCCACTACCTAATTGATCACTTAATTTAGCTGCACGTTCTAATAAACGTGAGTGTAAATAGAAAACATCTCCAGGAAAGGCTTCACGACCTGGTGGACGACGAAGTAATAATGACATTTCACGGTAAGCTTGAGCTTGTTTTGATAAATCATCATAAATAATTAATGTATGACGACCTTTATACATAAAGTATTCTGCAAGCGATGCACCAGTATAAGGAGCTAAATACTGTAATGTAGCAGGTGAATCGGCAGTTGCTGCAACAATAATTGTATAATCCATACAACCTCGTTCTTCTAAGGTGTTTACTACTTGAGCAATAGAAGCTGCTTTTTGACCAATTGCAACATAAACACAAACAACATCTTTACCTTTTTGATTAATAATTGTATCAAGAGCAACTGATGTTTTACCAGTTTGTCTATCTCCAATAATTAACTCTCGTTGTCCGCGTCCAATAGGGATCATTGCATCAACTGCAACTAAACCTGTTTGTAAAGGTTCATGTACTGAACGACGTGAGATAATACCCGGTGCTGGTGATTCAATTAATCTAGTTTCCGTAGCTTCAATATCACCTTTACCATCAATTGGACGAGCTAAAGAATTTAAAACACGTCCTAAACATTTATCAGAAACAGGTATTTGGGCAATTTTACCTGTAGCAACAACAGATGAACCTTCTTGTACTGTTAAACCTTCACCCATTAGTACAGCACCAACGTTTTTAGATTCTAAATTTAATGCAATACCAACAGTACCATCTTCAAAATCTAATAATTCACCGGCCATTGCTTTTTCTAATCCGTAAATACGGGCAATACCATCACCAACTTGAAAAACAGTTCCTACATTAACTACTCGCATGTCTTCATTGTATTGCGCAATTTGACGTCGAATAACACTACTAATTTCGTGTGCTTTAATTGTATATGCCATTTGTATACTCCTATTATTTTACTTTTTAAGTAAAAAAAATTTTTTCTGTTTTATTATAAAAAGGAAAAACAACCTATTTTTAAATTTGTAGTTAAAATTTATACATATATTTAATTAAAAGAATATTTTTTAATAGAAGTATATTTATTAATTTTAACTTTATTTACCCAAGGATGAAATGCTTTTACTTTCATTTTAACTTTTAATTGATCTCGAACTTCTTTTAAAGATAACAATACAATTTGTTGTGAAATCTGTTGAATCGCTTTTTGTTGTTGTAAACGGATTGCTGATTGTCTTGTTTCTTTTAAACGGGCCGTTTCTTCTTCTGCTTGTTCAATACATAAATTTTTTTCACGTTCAGCAGCAATTAAACCCTGTTCTCGAATTTCATTAGCTCTTACTTTTGCACTTTCTAATTGTGAAATTGCCTGATCCATCTTTTCTTGGATTTCTTGAGCACGGGCATCAGCTGCACAGATATTTTGTAAAATTTTTTTTTTACGATTTTCTAATAACTCACGTACAGCATCACCAACAAAAGTAACAACTACTGCAATAACAACTGCTAAATTTATAACATTTGTTTCTAATATATTAGTATTAATACCGAAACCATGACCAAAAAACATACAATTTATTTCTATTAAATTCATAAAAAAATCTCCAAATTATTATATTAACTGATTCTATAAATATTAAATTTAATATTTATAGAATCAGTTAAATTTTTAATATTTTTAAAAACTATTAATATTTTTGGATTAATTTAATTATGAAGCAAATGGATTAGCAAATAATAATGCTAATGCAACAACAAGACCATAAATTGTTAAAGATTCCATAAATGCAAACGATAATAATAATGCACCACGAATTTTTCCTTCTGCTTCAGGTTGACGTGCAATCCCTTCAACAGCATAACCTGCTGCTGTTCCTTGCCCAATTCCAGGACCAACAGCAGCTAAACCAACAGATAAACCAGCAGCAATAACAGAAGCAGCAGCGATAAGTGGATTCATAATTAATAATCTCCTAAAAGTTATATAGTGTATAATAATAATAACAACCATTATTTATAATTTATTTATAAATTATTTAAAATTTTTTTAATGATGATCTTCTATAGCTTCACCAATATATGCCCCAGCAAGCGTTGCAAATACTAAGGCTTGAATTCCACTAGTAAATAAACCTAAAAGCATAATAGGTATAGGAACAATCAATGGAACTAAAGCAACTAATACAGCAACAACTAATTCATCAGCAAGAATATTCCCAAAAAGTCGAAAACTTAATGATAAAGGTTTTGTAAAATCTTCTAATACATTAATTGGTAATAAAAAAGCCGCTGGCGAAATATAGCGTTTAAAATAACCTAAACCTTTTTTACTTAAACCTGCATAAAAATAGGCAATTGATGTTAATAATGCTAAAGCAACGGTTGTATTAATATCATTAGTTGGGGCTGCTAATTCTCCATTTGGTATTTCAATAACGTGCCACGGTATTAAAGCACCAGACCAGTTTGATACAAAAATAAATAAGAAAATTGTTCCTAAAAATGGAACCCATTTTTCATAGTCCTCTTCTCCAATTTGTGTTTTTGCTAAATCACGAATAAATTCAGTAAAAAATTCTGTTAAATTTTGTAAACCTTCTTCTGGTATTGGTTTTAGTTGATTATTTGCTAAAAAAGAAATCGTAGCAATTATTGCAAAAACAAACCAAGAAACCATTAGAACTTGTCCATGAATAGAATAACTACCAATTTCCCAATAATAATGTTGACCTACAGATACTTCTGCAGAATCAAATAAAAGATTTACTTCACTTAACATATTAATTTGGCTTTTATAAAAATTACCTTTTTAACAACCATTTTAGTTTTATTTCATAATTTTTTTTGTATTAAAAATTTCTTGTCCTTGTTTAATAGAAAATTCAAATTCCTGTAATAACAGTTTTATTGATGGCATAGAATCATCATTTGCAGGAACTATTAAATCTGAAATTGAAGGATCACAATCAGTATCTAGTATACTTATACTACGAATACCTAATTTATTACATTCTTTTAAAGCATTAATTTCTTCATGTTGTCCAATTATTACAACAATATCAGGTAAAACTTCCATATTTTTCATTCCACCTAAATATTTATTTAATTTTTCTTTTTTTTTTACTAAATTAGAAGCTTCTTTTTTTGGTAATTTATTAAATAAACCTTTTTTTTCTTGTATTTCTAGATTTTTTAATTTTTTAGTTGATAAATAAACAGTTTTCCAATTTGTTAACATACCCCCTAACCATTTTTCATTAACATAAAATGAATTACAATTTAAAGCTGTTTCTGCAATTAAATTTGATGCCTGTTTTTTTGTTCCTACAAATAAAATTTTTTTACCATTAGATGTTGATTTTGTTAAAAATTTACAAACATAATTTAAATGAACATAAGTTTTAATTAAATCAATTAAATGAATACTATCTTTTTCAGTATAAATAAAAGGTTTCATTTTAGGGTTCCATTTTCTTGCAGGATGCCCTAAATGCATTCCAGCTTGGACCATTTGTTCTAATGTAATTGTCATTATTAATATATATATATATCTTGTTTTTAAAACATGTTATTATTTTATCATTCAGTTGACTATTTTATATTTTTTAATTTTAATTTGACAATTGTTTTAATTTTTTGTTAAAATTAAAAAATAAATATATTTAATTAAAATTATTATAGTCAATTTTATTATAACACAAAAGTTATAATAAATTCAATATAAAAATTTTTACTAAGTTAATTTATAAAAATTTATTATAAATTATGGGCTTATAGTCTAATGGATAAGACAAGTACCTTCTAAGTATTGAATACAGGTTCGAATCCTGTTAGGCCTATATAATAATATTAATATATACTATTATATATATATATTAATATTATTTATTAAAAAAAGGAGAGATGGCTGAGTGGTTTAAAGCGACTGATTGCTAATCCGTTGTATAATATTATTTTATACCGAGGGTTCGAATCCCTCTCTCTCCGGAATTATTTATATTATATATTTATATATTAAAAAATATATTAAAATTGAAAAATTAATTATTTTTTATTATAATAATAAAAAATAATTAATTTATTTATTCCTCAGTAGCTCAGTGGTAGAGCAATCGGCTGTTAACCGATTGGTCATAGGTTCAAGTCCTATCTGGGGAGTTAAGATTTTTAAATTTTAAAAATTTAAACTATCACCACGACGATATTGAAGATAAGCTGCTACTAAAAGACCACTAATCGTTACCGGTACTAATCCTAAAACAATTCCTGATAATAAAGGTTCTACCATAATAAAATAAAAATAAAAATAAAAAATTAATTTTCACTAATTTAACTAATTTAACTAATTCAATTAATATAAATATAATTTAGATAAATTATATTTATATTAATTGAATTTTTACAACTGCTAAATAAAAAATTGAAGCCATAATAAGGCCACCGATTAATAAACCAATATAACTAATTAATGTTAACATAAAAATATTTTAATTTAAATTAATGATATTATATTTTTATATTTTAATAATAACTATTATTAAAATATAAAAATATTAAAAATTCATTTCAGCTAATTGAACTTTTTCAACTTGTTTTTTCTTAAGTACTAAGAAAATTTGAGTAATAAAAATAGTAATTAAAAAAATGATTAAACCTTGAACACGGGCTGGATTTTGTAAAACAATTTCTGTTTCAGCTTGTCCAAAACCACCAACATTAGGATTATTTGTTAAAGGTTCATCAATTTTAACAGCTTGTCCTTCACTAACAATAATTGTTGGTCCGGCTGGAATTTTTTCTGTAATTGTTTCACCATTTGAAGTTTCAATTATAATACTTGTAGATTTTTTACTTGTTTTAATTTCTGTGATTTTTCCAGAAACTGAAGAATTAAAAATATTATTATTACTTTTTGATCCATCAGGATATAATTGTCCACGACCTCTATTACCGCCTAAGTAAATAGGATACTTTAAATAATTAACATTTTTATCTTTTGCCGGATCTGGAGAAAGAATAGGAACAACCATTTGGCTATAATCTTTTCCTGGTACAGGGCCAGCAACTAAAAGATTTGATTGGGTATCACTATAAGGTTGATAATACAATTGGCCAACCTTTGTTTTCATTTCCTCTGGAATTCTATCTGTCGGTGCTAAAGAAAAACCTTCAGGTAATATTAAAACCATACCTACATTTAAATCACCTTTTTTACCATTTGATTGAACTTGTTGAATTGATTTATCGTACGGAATTTTAATAGAAGCTTCAAAAACACTATCAGGTAATACTGCTTGGGGTACTTCAATTTCAACTGGTTTTTGAGCTAAATGACAGTTAGCACATACAATACGTCCATTTGGCTCGCGTGGATTTTGATAATTCTGTTGAGCAAATATAGGGTAAGCTTTTGCTATTTGATCATATGTAAAAAAATTTAATGTAAATAAAAATAAAAAAACTAAATTTTTTGTTTTTACCATAAAAATAATAAAATAAAAAATGAATTAGTAGTTGTAAACTACTTTTATTTCCTTTTATTTTAACTTATTTTATTAAAAATAATTTAAAAATATATATATATATGTTATTTATATAAAATAACAAATTAATTAAAGGCCTTTATATGAAAAAGTTTTTATTTTAAAAATATCTTCTCATTAATTATTATAATTTATTAACTAATAAAAAACAAAATTTATATCTAATTATTTTTAAAATAATAATATTTTAATGACAGTTTATTTAATTCAAAATCGTAAAAACGTTCATTACATAATATATAATAAATCAAATAATCAACAAACTCATTATTTAATTCTAATAAATTAAAACAATTAAAAATTAAATTAAAAATTAAATTAGAAATTAAAATATAATATTCAATTATTAAAATATTATTCCAACTTATTTCAGGTTTAAAAAATATATTTATAAAGTTATAATTATTAATTTTATTTGAACTTAAAAACATATTTTGATTATTAATAAAATTATTATTAATTAAAAAACTATTTGAATTATTATTATAATTATTCGAAAAATAATAATATTTTGATGATTGTTTAAGTAATAAAGTTAAAGAATTGACTTTTTTAGATTTTTTGAATGACCAATTCATAATATTAGTATTTTTTAATTTTAAATTGGGTTCCCACCAATAAGGAATTACAGACCATAAATTAAAATTAGAATTAGAATTAGAATTGAATATTTTTCTATTTAATAAAAATGATTTATCAAATTTATTAATTAATAAATTTGATAAATCATTTTTATTATAATCATTTTTAATTATTTGTTTATTATTTTTTTTAAATGAATTTTTTGAATTTTGAATTAATACTTGTTTTAATAATTGTGGTTGTTTATAAAAATTATTTTTATTAATCATAATATTTAATAACCAACTAAGTTCTTTTAAATCATCAATTGCAAAATTTGAGAAATTTTTTGAGTTAGTATCTAATAACATTTTACTTTCAGATATTTTTCCATTAATAATAAAAAATAAATAATTTTCAAAATCTTCTTTATTAATTAATTTTTTTATAGAATTTTCTATAAATAATTTTTTTTTAATTTTAGAATTTAATTTATTTTTCACTGACCATAGATTTATAGTATTAAAATTATGAATAGGTTTTTTTAATATAGTTAAAACTAAAGCTTTTCCTCCAATATAATAAGAGACTCTATTAATAAAAAATGAATCACTAAATATAAGTTGTTGAATATCCTTTTGTTTTTTTATAGAAACTTTATTATATAAGTTAAAATAATTTTTTGTGTTTAAATATTTTTTTGTAGTATTAAAATTATTTTTAATAAGTTTATTATTTAAATTTTTAGTTAATGAAAAAATTTTATTATTTTCACAATAAAATTTTTTATTACTTATTAAAATTATATTACTTGTTAATTTAAAATTATAATTAATTAATTTATATTTTAATATATTATTATATTTAAAAGTTATAAAGTCTTTATCAAATACTAAATTATTATTTATATCAAAATTATAAATTATATTATTAAAATAATATAATTTATAATGTAATAAATTTTTTGAATAATTATAAAATAAATTAAATGATAAAATTAAAGGATTATTAATAATATATGTTGAAAATAATAATAGTCGAGAACTAAATATATTAACTTTAAATAATCTATTAATATATTTATTAAATTTATTTATAAAATATTCTTTTTGTTTTTTATTAATGATTAATTTATTAATATTACTTTTTTTATTCAATAAATATAAAGATCTAATAAATTTTCTATTTTTTTTATAAAAAATAGTTCTTGAAATTTGTTTTAATACACTTATTTTAGGTTTTTTTACCCATTTTTTTTTATTAGTATTTTCTCTAAAATTTAATTTTTTATAATTTAAAATAAATTTTGAAAAATCAAACAAGCTTACCAATTTTATTTGATTAAAATAATTATAATTAATCATTAAAGAATTTATTAAAGTTCCTAATTCATAAGATTTATATTTAAAAGAATTATTTCTAAATTTAATAATTTGAATTCCATACTCAATTTCTTCAAAATCTGGTATTAATTCATTTTTAATATTTAAATTACTTACCAATTTTAAATTCTGTTGTTTTTTTAAATTAATATAATTATAAATTGTTTTTAATAATGATATATTTAATGAAGAAGATAAATCAGCTGCACTTAAACCAGTTGTTTGATTTGCAAAAAACTCCCAATTAATATTATTATTTTTTGAATAAAACTTTAATAACTCGAAACGCTTTTGTTTACCTGGAAGATCAATATAAACAATTTTACTTAATCTACCAGGTCTAGTTAATGCTGGATCTAGAGTCTTTGGACGATTAGTAGCTCCGATAATAACAAGATCGTAGCGATCTTTTAAACCATCTAACTCACATAAAAGTTGCGTAAGCATTGATAATGATTTACTATTTAATTGGCTATTACTAGAGTTTGTTTTTAAATCTAAATTATTCTTATTTTTAATATAATTAAATTTATTAAAACTTAAATTATTATTAATTTTATAATCTAATTTAGTAAAATTTATTGAATTTATATTAATTTTATTATTAGATAAAAAATAATGAGAGTTTGTTGTAGAAGAATTGATTAATATTTTTTTCCGATAATCCGTTAAAACATCCTTTCTATTTTGACCAACACTATCTATTTCATCTAAAAATAAAATACAGGGTGATATTTTTTTTGCTCTTTTAAATAAATTTTTTAATTCTAATGCACCTTTTGCATTTTCTGATATAGTATCATTTGATGAACTAAATTTTGATAATTTTTCACCAGATTCTAAAACAATAGGTACCTCAGCTTCACCTGATAATGCTTTAACTAAAACAGTTTTCCCTGTACCAGGAGGGCCTACCAATAAAAATCCCTTAATATAAATTTTATTTTGTAAATTTTTAATTGAAAAGTTTTTTTTAGAGTCTTTTTCATATTCATATTTTGGAGATACAAATGGGTTATTAATGAAATTTAAAATTAAATTTTTTTTTTTATTATTAAATATAATAAACGAATTTTTATATTTTTTATTTTTACTATATAAAACAAAATTTTTTTCATTAAATAAACTTTTATTAAAATTAAATTCAGGTTTTTTTATATTAAAATTAGACTGAATACCAAATTTAGAATTTCTTAGTAATAAAATTGTTTGATTAAATTCTTGTAAAAAAAATTTACCACCAATTAAGTCATTAAATTTTATTTTTTTTGATTTTATTGTTTTACCAACTTCTATTTTAAAATTAATTAATGCATCAAATTCAAAATTATTAAAAAATGTTTTAAAAGCAGTTAAAAAAGATTCACCATAATTTTCTTTTAAATTATTAATAAAGGTTAAAAATATTAATAAAAAACTAATTTGTGTTAATAAAGACCATTGTTTTAAACTTACAAGTTCATATAAATCAGTATTAAATAAATTATTAAAGTTTTTAATAAAATTGGAATAATAACTATTTAAATTATTATAATTTTTATTATATTTAAAATAACTTTTATAACTTATTGGAACTAAAGGTATTTCATTAAAGTCACAAACTTCCAGTAAATAATTTTTATTATTTTCGCTATAATATGTTTTTATTTGTAAATTTTTTTTTAGACTATTACTATAGTAATTATTTTTATTAACTAATAATGAATGAAAATAATTATTATTATTTAATAATAAATCTTCCTTTATAGGATATTGCCAAGAAAATGGGGATTTTGAATCTAGTCTTTTTTTACTATAAACTAAAGAAAGATTAGGCTGATAATTAGATTTATCAATTTCTATAATTTCTAAATTATTATTGGTATTATAACTAAAACCTAATCCAAAATCCATTTTTTTATTACCAAAAAAATTTAAATTTTTTTGGTTTTTATTTTTTAAATATACATTATTTCTTTTATTTAAATTTAATTCTTCTATATTAAAGTTTATTTTATTTTTTTTATTATATAAAAAAAATAAATTATTAGAGAATTTTTTAAATTTATTATAAATTAAATTTTTGGGTCCTTTTATTTGTATAAATGAATTATTAATTAAATCCAATTTATTAATAAAAACGATATTTTTTTTATTAGTATCTGGATATAAATAACCCGATAATTTTCTTTTTAGTAAAGTAGAATTAGACTCAATAATTCTATTTTTTAATAAAATAGAATTATTATAATTAATATAATTACCTTTAATTAACTTTTCTTCATTAATATTCATTAATAAATTACTGTTTTTACCATTAAAAATAAAAGAGAGTATATTATAATTATAAAAAGATGTATTTATTTTTGGTTTATTGTTTTGTGTTATTAATTCTAAATAATAAAACAATTCTCTTTCAAAATAATATAAAAATGAATATTTTTTATGTCTAGGAAATATCATTTTTGTTAAAGAAGAATTAAAACCTAAAGACTGTTGTATTTTTAAATTTGAATATTTTATATTTTTATCATTTAATTTATTAATAAAATCATTATTTTTTTTTATTATTATATTTTTATTTTCTCTCGATTGAATAGAAATAGGCGTTTTTATTTTATTTTTTAATATCTTATTATTTTCTATTCTATGATTTGTAAAAAAAAATATTGGTTTATTATTTAAAAATACGGGTAATTTTTCTTCTAAATAATTATTTAAATTTGGATTCTTCGTTATAAATTTATTATAATAAATAAAATTTTCGTTTTTAGTACTACCAAAATTTTTTAAATCTTTACGGAGTAAGTTTTTCCAATTTGGCTCTTTTTTATTTTTTAATATATTAATAAATTTATTATGACTTGAGATATTTTTTTTTATTGGTTTATTTAATTTTAAATTTTTAGTTATTATAAAATCATAAAAACTATTTACTGTCTTATCGTTGTCAAAATTATTTATTTGGTATTTTAAAAAATCGTTAAATAAAAATAATTTATTATAAATTTTGTAATGAAATAACCTAAAATTATATATATCATAAGTTATTTTTTTATTACCTATTTCAAAATTTAGTATATTATTTTTTTTTTCAATTATAGTTTTAAAATCTTTTGAAAAAACTGGAGTATTTTTTTTAATTAAATTAAGTTTTTTATAATAAAATAAATTATTAAATAAAGGTTTTGTTAAATATATATTTTTATTTTTACGTTTTTCAATTAGATTATTTTTAATATTATTATTTTTTAAATCATAATTATTATAAGAATAAAATATATTATTTAATTTTGATGGGATATTATCTAACTCGTAAAATGAATAATTCCAATATTTTAAATTTATAAAATTATTATTTTTAAAATTATTATTTTTAATAATAAAATTATTTGAATTTTTTTTATTATCTAATAATAAAAAATTATTTTGATTAAAGAGATCAGGTTTAAAAAAGGTACTAAATTGACGACCACTAATAAAATATTTATTTAAATGTTTACTTTTGTCTATATTAATATTATTAATATCTAATTTTATTTTATTTTTTAAATTATTATTAGTATATGTACTAATATAAAATTTCTTATTATATAAGTTTGAATTAAAAGAAATAAAAACTGAACTATCAAAATAACTTAATTGTTTTAAATTACTCCAATTAATTTTTTTAAAATACTCTGTATAATTAAATGTTTCCCAAGTTATATTTGATAAATTTAGTCTATTAAAATTATTTAAACCCGGTAACGTTTTATAAAAAAAAGATTCAAAGTTATTAATGTTATTAGAAAAATATTTTTGTTTATCTAGCGTATAACCCAATAATGGTAATAATATAATAAAAAATAGATTTGAAGGAAAATTAGTAAAATCGTTTTTAAAACGTTTTTTTGAAAAAATTAATAAATTATAAATAATTGATAATTGTTTTAATAATTGTAATACTTTAAATTTTTTATCTTTGTAAACTTTTTTATTTTTATTATAACTTAATAAATTTTTTTTGTTTTTTTGTTTCATTGTTAATTATAAATAAATAAAGTAATATTAAACTTTATTTATTAAATAATTTTTATTAGCTAATTATTTAATAAATAAAGTTTCTATAAATTTTTAGTATATTTAATTTAAATAATATTATTTTTTAAATAATATTATTTAAATTAAAGTTAAATAACGAAAGAATTTAAAACTCCTAAAGCAAAAACTAATAAAACCCAAATTCCAACACCAGAAAAAACAACACGTTTATTTTCAGTCCAACCATTTGGTGATGCAAAAATAACAGGTACACCAACTACAAGAATAAAAGATAATGAAACAAAAGCAAAAAGTGTTAATTGGAAAATAAAAGTCATAAAAGAGATATAATTTTTTCAATAACTTTTTTAATAAAAAAGTTATTAAATATTTTAATTTTTGAATTCAAATTTTATAAATAATTATATTCATTATACATTAATTTTTCAAATATTGTATATTAATATAATATTATTGGTTATAAATTGGGTTACCTGGGATTTGAACCCAGAACAAATCGGTTAAAAGCCGAACACTCTACCATTGAGCTAGCAACCCTTTAAAATAATATAATATTAAATTTAATATTTATTATTATATTATATTTTTAATTTTAATTCAAATTATATTGACAAAATAATATTATATATATAATATTAATATATATTAAAAGGGTCGATGCCCGAGTGGTTAATGGGGGCGGATTGTAACTCCGCTGGTTATACCTACGCTGGTTCGAATCCAGCTCGGCTCATTGTTTTATTAATATATAATATATAATATATATATATTAATAATTATTAAAAAATATTAATTTGGTGGTATAGCCAAGCGGTAAGGCAAGGGATTGCAAATCCTTTATTCCCCAGTTCGAATCTGGGTACCACCTATTTGATTTCAGTTTTTTTCATGATTTGTTTATTTTTTATTTTTATTTACAAAATTTTAAAAAAGTTTTTTGTAATGTTAAAAACAGAATAAGGATTCTGTTTGAGAATGTTATTATTATATGTACTGTTCTGTTGAACAGAACAGTACATATAAAATTAGTTTGTTATTAGGTTAGTAAAAAACAATTTATTAAAATTTATTATAATTTTCTTATAATTTTCTTATAATTTTCTTATAATTTTCTTATAATTTTCTTATTTTATTACTACAAAACATGTTTTTATGTTATTTTATAAAGAACAGTAGTTTATGTTAAGTTAGTATTGCAATAAGAACACTTTAATAGTTTGTGTACAAAAAAATAATTAAAAGTTCTGTTGTATATTATTATAAATGTTTTATATTAAAAAATCAGATTTTATTATTAATTTTTTGTACAATTGACAAAAATTATATATTATTTTATAATATAAAATATATTAAAAACAAATATTTTAAGGCCCCCATCGTCTAGAGGCCTAGGACATCTCCCTTTCACGGAGGAAACGGGGATTCGAATTCCCCTGGGGGTATAGATATACAGATACACTATATACACTACTATATACACTATACACTATAATTATAATTATAATTATAATTATAGTGTATATATGCTTTTTAGCGGGAGTAGGATTCGAACCTACGACCTCAAGGTTATGAGCCTTGCGAGCTACCAGACTACTCTATCCCGCGAATATAAATAAAATAAGTTAATAATTAAATACTAATAAATAAATTATATTAATTAATCTATTAGTTGTCAATATCTGGGGTAGAAGGATTCGAACCTACGAATGTCGGGACCAAAACCCGATGTCTTACCACTTGACGATACCCCATTATTTTTTCTTATAATAATATTATATAATATTATTATAAGAAAAAACAAATTATTATTTAATAATTTAAATTAAATAATAATTTTAGGAATAAATAAATTAATATTATAATGTATCAATAGCATCAAATTCAAATTTAATTTCTTTCCATACTTCACAAGCTGCAGCTAATTCAGGACTCCATTTACAAGCAGCACGAATTACATCACCACCTTCAGATGCTAAATCACGTCCTTCATTTCGAGCTTGTGTACAAGCTTCTAAAGCAACACGGTTTGCAGCGGCTCCTGGAGCATTACCCCAAGGGTGTCCTAATGTACCACCACCGAATTGTAAACATGCATCATCACCAAAAATTTCAACTAATGCGGGCATATGCCACACGTGAATACCACCTGAAGCTACAGGCATTGTACCTGGTAAACTAACCCAATCTTGTGTAAAGTAAATACCACGACTACGATCTTTTTCAATGTAGTCATCACGCATTAAATCAACGAAACCTAAAGTAATTTCACGTTCACCTTCTAATTTACCTACTACTGTTCCTGAATGTAAGTGGTCACCACCTGACATACGTAAAATTTTCGCTAATACTCGGAAGTGAATACCGTGATTACGTTGACGATCAATAACAGCGTGCATAGCACGGTGAATATGTAATAATAATCCACTAGCACGACAGAAATGAGCTAATGAAGTGTTAGCTGTAAAACCACCAGTAATATAGTCATGCATAATAATTGGAACACCTAAATCTTTAGCAAATTGACCACGTTCCATCATTTCTTCGCATGTACCTGCTGTTGCATTTAAGTAATGACCTTTAACCTCACCAGTTTCAGCTTGAGATTTATAAATTGCTTCAGCAGTAAATAAGAAACGGTCACGCCAACGCATAAAAGGTTGTGAGTTTACGTTTTCATCGTCTTTTGTAAAATCAAGACCACCTCGTAAACATTCATAAACAGCACGTCCGTAGTTTTTAGCTGAAAGACCTAATTTTGGTTTAATTGTACAACCTAATAAACCACGACCATATTTGTTTAATTTATCACGTTCAACCTGAATACCATGAGGTGGACCTTGGAATGTTTTAACATAAGCTGGTGGAATACGTAAATCTTCTAAACGTAAAGCACGTAAAGCTTTAAAACCAAAAACGTTACCTACAATTGAAGTAAATAAGTTTGTAACTGATCCTTCTTCAAATAAGTCTAAAGGGTAAGCAATATAAGCAATATATTGATCATCTTCTCCTAATGGTTCAATATCGTAACAACGACCTTTATAACGATCTAAAGATGTTAAACCATCAGTCCATACAGTTGTCCAAGTACCTGTTGATGATTCAGCAGCAACAGCCGCCCCAGCTTCTTCTGCTGGTACTCCTGGTTGAGGAGTCATACGGAATGCTGCTAAAATATCAGTATCTTTTACTTGATAATCAGGCGTGTAATAAGTTAAACGGTAATCTTTTACACCAGCTTTAAAGCCAGTACCTGCTTTTGTTTCAGTTTGTGGAGCCATTTTTAATAATTAAAATTTAATAAATTGACCATTCGATCTGCCCAAATAAAATTATATAATATATAAATATTATTATATAATTTTATATTTAATTTATAAAATTATCAAATATAAAGTTTAATAAAAAATTATTTAATATTTGCTAAATTAATAGCTTTTAAAACTTGTTTTACTGCTTTATTTTTCCAGTTTGTTTTACGTTTATTTTTTTTTGATTTTGAAGTTCTTTTTTTTGGTACTGCCATTTTAAATTAATATATACTAAAATTATTAACTAATAAATATTTATTAGTTAATAATTTTAGTATATATTAATAATATTTATATGTCAATTTTAAATATAATAATTTTTACTAATTTTATTTACTATTTAATAATTATTTACTATTTAATAATATATAAGTATACCTGCTTTGACAAAGGTTTTTTTATAATGGCATAATACTAATATATTTTTTTTTTTACTTTTTTTTTTTTTGTTTGAAGATAAAATAAAATACATTATAGATAATTTATTATCTATAACTTTAAGGTTAATAAATAAATATTAAATATTAATAGTTATTTAATTATATTAATAAATAATAAATAATAAATAATATATATTAAATAATAAATAATATATAAATATTAATAGTTATTTAATTATATTAATAAATAATAAATAATAAATAATATATATTAAATAATAAATAATATATAAATATTAATAGTTATTTAATTATATTAATATATAATAAATAATATATAAATATTAATAGTTATTTAATTATATTAATATATAATAAATAATATATAAATATTAATAGTTATTTAATTATATTAATATATAATAAATAATAAATAATATATAATAAATAATAAATAACTAATAAATAATAATATATATTAATAATTATTTATTTATTTATATTAATAGTTATTTAATAATTTATTTAATATATATTATTTATATTAACGAAGAATAAAATCAAATTTTTTATATTTATTAATATTTATTAATATTAATAAATATAATATATTAATTTATTATTATATAAAAAAATATGTCTGAGAAAATTGAATTAGAAAGTCGTCCTGTTTTTCCTTTTACATCCATAGTTGGACAAGAAGAAATGAAATTAGCATTAATATTAAATGTAATAGATCCAAAAATTGGAGGTGTTATGGTAATGGGGGATAGGGGTACAGGTAAATCAACAACTGTACGTGCTTTAAGTGATCTATTACCGGATATGAAAGTTGTTGCAAATGATCCTTTTAATTCAGACCCAAATGATCCTGAATTAATGAGTGAGGAAGTTGCTGATAAAATAAAAAATAATCAAACGTTAGAAATAGAAACTAAAAAAATCCCGATGATTGATTTACCATTAGGGGCTACAGAAGATAGAGTTTGTGGTACAATTGATATGGAAAAAGCTTTAACGGAAGGTATAAAAGCTTTTGAACCTGGATTATTAGCATCAGCAAATAGAGGTATTTTATATGTTGATGAAGTTAATTTATTAGATGATCATTTAGTTGATGTTCTACTAGATTCAGCGGCATCTGGATGGAATACAGTTGAACGTGAAGGTATATCTATTAGTCATCCAGCTCGTTTTATTCTTGTTGGTTCAGGTAATCCTGAAGAAGGTGAACTTAGACCTCAATTATTAGATCGATTTGGTATGCATGCTGAAATTAGAACCGTTAAAGAGCCAGATTTACGTGTACAAATTGTTGAACAACGTGCAGCTTTTGATTCAGATCCTATTGAATTTAGAAATAATTATAGTGAGTCACAAAAAACATTAAGTGAAAAAATTGTTAAAGCTCGTGAATTATTAAAAGAAGTAGATTTAAATTATGAATTTCGTATAAAAATTTCACAAATATGCTCTGAGTTAAATGTTGATGGTTTAAGAGGAGATATTGTAACAAATAGAGCTGCAAAAGCACTAACTGCTTTTGAAGGTCGTAATGAAGTAACTGCTCAAGATATTTTTAGAGTTATTCCATTATGTTTAAGACATCGTTTACGTAAAGATCCATTAGAAACAATTGATTCTGGTGATAAAGTTCGTGATATTTTTAAAAAAATTTTTAGTTAAAAATTAAAAATTTTTGAATTCAAGATAACATTATTATTATTATTATGAAGGAATTTTTAATGAAAAATTTTTTAACATATCTTTCAACTGCACCCGTTATTGCTTTCGCTTGGATTAGTTTTACTGCTGGTTTATTAATCGAAGTTAATCGTTTTTTCCCTGATCCGTTAGTTTTTTCATTTTAATTAAATTTATTCTTTTTCTAATAATATATTATTAGAAAAAGAATAAATTTAATTAAAAAAACACGTCTTGTAGGACTCGAACCCACGACCCTTGGTTTTGGAAACCAATGTTCTACCAACTGAACTAAAGACGTTAAAATTTTATTATAATAAATATATTTAATTTTATTAAAAAAATAAAAAAAAGCTAGTATATTAAAAAAAATTTACTCCCTCTTTTTATTAATTGTATAAAAAAAATATAATTAATAAAAAAACTAGTAACTTTATAATTTTTTTAATGATTTTTTTTTTATAATTTATTATTTTAATAAATAAAGGAGGTTACATTTTTATTAATTTTAAAAAATTAATAAAAACATTTTAAAAGGAGAAAACATGACTCGAGTTAAACGTGGATTTGTTGCTCGTAAAAGACGTAAAAAAGTATTAAAAATAACAAAAGGATTTCGTGGAAGTAGTTCTATACTTTTTCGTTCCGCAAATCAAAGAAAAATGAAAGCTTTAATGTTTTCATATCGTGATAGACGCAAAAGAAAAAGTAATTTAAGAAATTTATGGATTTCTCGTATTAATATAACAAGCCGTTTATATGGTTTAAACTATAATCAATTTATTTATAAATTAAAACAATTAAATATTCATATAAATCGTAAATGGTTAGCTCAATTAGCTGTACGAGACCAAAAAACATTTTATGAATTAATTAAACAAGTTAAAATATAAAAATTTTTATGAAAAAAAAATATAATTTAAAAAAAAAAATAAAAAAAACAATAAATATTCCAATTACAATTTATAAAAAAAATAGTAATAAATCATTTGTTCAAGGAACAATTGATTATAAAAATTTACAATTACTAAGACAATTTATTAGTTTTGAAGGTAAAATTTTACCAAGATATTTGACTGGATTAACTGCAAAAGAACAACGAAAAATTGCAAATGCAATTAAAACTGCTCGTGTTGCTGGTTTATTACCGTTTATAAATCAATAAATAAAAGGAGATTATATGAGTAAATATCGAGGACCTCGTTTAAGATTAGTTCGTAAATTAGGAAATTTACCCGGATTAACAACTAAAGATTCAAATAAAGTAAATACGCCGGGCCAACACGGCCAACCAAAGATGAAATTTTTAAAAAAATTATCACCTTATGGATTGCGTTTATTAGAAAAGCAAAAATTACGTTTTAATTATAATATTAATGAAAGACAATTAGTTGGATATGTAAAACAAGCAAAAAAATCAAATGGCTCAACAGGTGAAATTTTATTAACTTTATTAGAAATGAGATTAGATAATATTGTTTATCGTTTAGGTATGGCTCCGTCTATTTTAGCAGCCAGACAATTAGTTTCACACGGTCATATTTTAGTAAATAAAAAAAAAGTTGATATTGCTAGTTATTCATGTAAAATTAAAGATATTATTTCAGTAAAAAATAAGCAATCTTCACAAGAATTAGTGAAACAATTAAGTCAAAAATGTGATAATGAATTACCAGATCATTTAAGTTTTAATAAAGAAAATTTAATAGGTGTTGTAAATAGTGTTATTAATCGAGATTGGGTTGGTTTAAAAATTAATGAGTTATTAGTTGTTGAATATTATTCACGCAACTAAATTTTAAAGGAGTTATTATTAATGATCAAAAATTTTAATAAAATTATTGCAACTGGACGTAGAAAATCGTCTATTGCAACAGTAGAATTAGTTCCAGGTAATGGTCGGTTTATAATTAATAATCAATCTGGTATTAATTATATGCAAGATAATGCTTATTTAATTATGCAAATGCAATCACCTTTAGATTTTCTTGAATTAAAAAATAAATTTGATATTCAAATTACTGTTAAAGGTGGAGGATTAGTAGGCCAAGCAAATGCTATAAAATTAGGTATTTCAAGAGCTTTATGTTTATTTCAAAATAATTATAGACCTTCTTTAAAATTAAAGGGTTTTTTAACTCGAGATGCGCGAGTTAAAGAAAGAAAAAAATATGGATTAAAAAAAGCTAGAAAAGCACCGCAATTTTCAAAACGTTAAATTTTAAAAATTTAAAACTTAATCTCTTACAATTTTTATTATTATCTTAATATTATAGATAATTAAAAATAATATGTAAGTCGAATTTATTATAAAAGGATAAAAAATGTCTAAAAATGTAGAACAAATTATTGAACAATTAAAAACATTAACTTTATTAGAATCAACAGAACTAGTTTCTCAAATTGAGGAAGTTTTTGGTGTTGATGCTTCAGCACCTGCAGGAGGTATGATGGTTGCTAGTGTTGAAACAGCAGGTGAAGAAGCTGTAGAAGAAAAAACTACTTTTGATGTTCTTGTAGAAGACGTAGCTCAAGATAAACGTGTTGCTGTATTAAAAGTAATTCGTAAATTAACATCACTAGGTTTAGCAGATGCAAAAGCATTTACAACATCTCTACCAAAAGCTTTAAAAGAGGGTGTTTCTAAAGAAGAAGCTGATGAGGCAAAAGAAGCATTAGAAGCAGCAGGTGCAAAAGTAACAATTAATTAAATATATAATTAATTAAATATATATAATTAATTAAATATATATAAATTTTTTTTGTATATATTTAATTAATTATATAAATATATAATTTTAGGCCCAATCGGACTCGAACCGATGACTTATTGCTTGTAAGGCAACCACTCTACCAACTGAGTTATGGGCCTATATATTTATATTGAATTATAATATAAATAAAAAAAAAAATCAATATTAAAATAAAAATAATTTAATTAGTGAAAGATTTAAAATCAAATAAATAATATATAAATCATTATTATATTATATGATATTAAAAACAAATAAAAATAAGAGTTTATTAAAATATAATTTATTTTTTAAAAGTAATATTAATAAAAATACTATATTTTTTAATATAAATAATAAATATAAAATTAATTGCTATTATTCAAATATTTATAATCCTTTAATAAATTTTAAAATTCCTAATTTTCTTAATTTACAAAGAAAAAGTTTTCAAAAATTTTTAAAAATAGATTTAATTAAAGAATTTAAAAAATTAAAAAAAATTACAAATTCTTCACAAACTATTGAAATTTTATTTTATATAGATAAATATAAATTAGTACCACCAAAATGGACTGTTAAACAATCTATTTTAAAAAAAAAAACTTATAATTGCCAATTATTTGTTCCATTACAAATAATTAATCACAATACTAAGGAGTCTATAATTGATTGGTTATTACTGATGAATTTACCGTTAATGACAAAAAATGGACATTTTATAATAAATGGTTCTCCTAAAATAATAATGAATCAAATTGTTAGAAGTCCCGGTATTTATTTTCAGAAATTAATAAAACAAGACCAAGAAATTTTTTATTCTGCAGATTTTATTGCACAACGAGGTACGTGGTTAAGATTAGAAATTGATAGTAAAAATGGTGATATTTGGGCAAAAATGAAAAAAACTCCAAAAATTCCAATCAATATTTTTTTACGTTGTTTAGGTATAAGTTTACCAATTTTTAATAATTATTTAAATTCATATAAATTAACTATAAATAATGAATATAAAAATTTAGAATTATTAGATAAGAAAAATATTGATAAAACCCTTAGTTTACAAAAAAAAAAATTATTATTAGATTATAATAAAGAAAATACAATAAATTTAAATAGTTATTTAAATTTAGATAAAAATTTTGATGAATTGGTTAAAAAGATTTCTTTAAAATCTAAATTACAAGAATCTAATATTAATATTAAAGAAATTGGAAAGAAATTTTTATATGAAAAATTTCTAAACCCGCGTTTATATAATTTATCAAAACTTGGTAGATCACGTATAAATAAAAAATTAGGTGTAAATATATCTGAAAATTATACTTTATTATCTGCTAAAGATATATTATTTTCTTGTTTTTATTTAATGCAATGTTTAAGAGGTATTGAAATTCCAACTGATATTGATGATTTAAAAAATCGTCAAATAAGATCTTCTGGTAAATTAATTCAAATACAACTAACAACAGGAATTTTACGTTTTGAAAAAACTATCCGCGATAAATTAATTTTAAATGATAAATTAAATAAACCAACAAATTTTATTTTTGGATATAATAAATTGAAAAATGGGTTTTTTTTTAATAGAGGTATATCAAACTCTATGCTATTAGTCCAAAAAGATCAAATAAATTTAATTAAAAGACAATTAGATATTATTAAAGATTCAAATAATATTTATAATATAAAAAAAAATACTTTTTCATATTTTGAATTAATAAAAATAAAAAAATATTTTAATTTATTAAAAAAAACTGAAAAATTTAATATATTAAATAATATTAATAAAAAAAATAGTTTATTAGAATTATTTTATAATGTAAAAATTGAGACTCAGATATCTAAATTTAAAAATAAAAAAAATTTAAATTTAAATTTAGAGATTATAATAAACTCTAAATTATTTAATAACGTATTAAGAGAATTTTTTAATACGAATCCTTTAGTTCAATTATTAGATCAGACAAATCCATTAGCAGAGATTACACATAAACGTAGACTTAGTTCTTTAGGACCTGGTGGTATAAGTCGTGACACTGCTGGTATGGCTATTAGGGGTATTCATCCAACTCATTATGGTAGAATTTGTCCTATTGAAACTCCAGAAGGACAAAATGCTGGTTTAGTTAATTCATTCACTATTTATTCATCTTTAAACTCTAAAGGATTTATTGAAACCCCATTTTATAAAATATATAAGGGTTTTATTTTATTAAACCAAGGTTTATTTTTATTTTCTTCTGATCAAGAAAAAAATTTTAATATTGCACCAGGAGATATAAAAAAAAATAAATTAAATTTTTTACCTGGTAAAATAGATATACCCTGTCGTCAATTAAAAGAGTTTAAACGAGTACCTAGAATTAAAATGGATTATATAGCTATAAATTCTATTCAAATGATTTCTATTGCTACATCTTTAATACCTTTCTTAGAACATAATGATGGTAATAGGGCTTTAATGGGATCAAATATGCAAAGGCAAGCAGTACCACTTATAAAACCAACTTTTCCTATTGTAGGTACTGGTCTAGAATCAAATATTATTGCAAATATTAATTATGCAATACAAGCAAAAACCGGTGGTTTAGTAATATATGTTGATGGTAAAAAAATAGTTGTTTTAAGTTCTAAAAAAAATATATTAAATAATTTTAAATTAAAACAGTTTAATAAACTTACTTTTAATCCTAAATTAAAACAAATTAATAAAGGAATTATTATTAACAAAAAATATAAAAGTTTTATTAAAAATAATTTAAATAAAAGAAAAACTCTAAATTTATTTGGGTTTAATAATTTTGTTTATCTTAACTATAATAAATTATATAAACAAAATTTAAAAATTAATAATTTTTCTTTATTAAATATTAAAAATATTAATAATATTTTTCATTTAAATTTTGAAAATTATAATTTATCACTTTTTGAAATAATTTATTTTTATTCAAAAAAAACAAATTATTTTAAATCAAAAATAAAACCTTTTTTATCAAAAAATAATTTATTTTTATTAAAAAAAGTTAAAAATAGAAATCTTATAATTAATTATTCAAATTTAATTTTAGAAAAAAGTCCATTAACTTTTTATTTAATTATGAATTTTTTAAATATATCAAAAATAAGTAAAATAAAACCAAATAAAATAATTTCTCCTATATATTTTAATTTAGTATTAAATAAAACAAATTTATCAAAAAATTTTAAAAAAGGGAGTTTTAAATTAGATACGAATGTAATTAAAAAATTTAGTTGGAATAATTTTAATTATTTTTATACAAAAAAAAAACAAATACAAAAAAATATAAATTTAAATAAACAAACTTATTTAAATTTATTAATAAAAACGAATTTTTTTAATTTAAAAAATAATAATAAAATAATTTTAAATAATAAAAAAAAATTATATACGCATAATTTATTAAAAAAAAAAATCATAACTCCTTTAAATTTATCTATTTTAAATTCTAAATATATAAAAACTAATTTTATAAATAAAAATAAATTATTAAAAGTTAAATTAAATTATAAATGTGATCCTTTTTATAGATCAAATCAAGATACTTATTTAGTACATAGACCAATTGTTCAACAAGGTCAATGGGTAGAAAGTGGGGATGTTTTAGCTGATAATTCAACAAGTGACCAAGGTGAATTATCAATTGGTCAAAATATTTTAATCGGTTATTTACCTTGGGAAGGTTATAATTTTGAAGACGCAGTCTTAATAAATAAAAGATTAGTTTATGATGATATTTTTACAAGTTTACATATTGAAAGATATGAAACTGAAATTAGAGACACTCAATTCGGATCTGAAGAACTTACTTCTAAATTAAATGAAAAAAACTTATTTAACTATTTAAATTCTAACGGTATTGTAAAACTAGGAACTTGGGTTGAAGAAGGGGATATTTTAGTTGGAAAAGTTTCCCCAATTGGACAGAAAAAATTATCAGCGTATGAAAAATTATTATATGATATAATTGGAAAATCTGTACCAAAAACAAAAGACACTTCATTACGTGTACCATTGGGAATAAAAGGTCGTGTTGTTCATATTGAATTAATAGAAAAAGAAATATCTTCTAATTTTAATAAGTTAGATAATAGTAGTTTAAAAAATGATAAAAAAATAATAAAAAATAAAAATTTCTTCATTTATAAATTTTTGAAGAAAAAAAATTTTTATTTAAAAGATAATTTTAAGCTTTCAAAACTAAATATAGAAAAATTAAATTTATTTTTTTCTAAATTATTAAAAAATAATAAAATAAAAAAATCTTTTTATTTAAATAATTTTTATAATTTTTATTATAAAAAAAATAATAAAAAAATAAAATTATCAACTAATATTAAAAATTTTTTATTAAAACAAAAAAAAATTAATAATAAAATTAAATATAAAAAACGAAAAAGAATTTTATTATTTCCATTTTTTAATATTTTAGAAAATAATAAATTAAATAATTATGAAAAAATAAAATATTTAAAAATTTTTCATAATTCGTTATTATTAAATAATTTAAAATATAAAGATTTCTTTAATAAAAAAATTTTTTATTTTTTAAAAAATAAAAATCCTAATTTTATTATAACATCGTTATATAATTTTATTTTCAAAATTGGGTTCAAAAAAAGTAATTATTTATTATCAAATAATTCATATAATATTAAAAATCAAGATAATAAAGTAAAAAAAATAAAAAAAGTACATGTATATATTGCTCAGAAAAGAAAAATTCAAGTAGGTGATAAAATAGCTGGGCGACATGGAAATAAAGGAATAATTTCTAATATTTTATCTTCTGAAGATATGCCGTATTTACCAGATGGTTCACCATTAGATTTAGTTTTAAACCCATTAGGGGTTCCTTCACGTATGAATGTGGGACAAATTTTTGAATGTTTATTAGGGTTAGCTGGAAAATATTTAGGCCAATGTTATAAAATACAACCATTTGATGAAATATATGGTTCTGAAGCATCAAGAAGTTTAGTATATTCAAAATTATATGAAGCACGTATTAAAACAGGACAATATTGGTTATTTAATCCAAATTTCCCAGGTAAAATACGTTTATTTGATGGTCGTACTGGTGATTGTTTTGAACAACCTAGTACAGTTGGTAAAGCTTATATTTTAAAACTAATTCATCAAGTAGATGAAAAAATTCATGCCCGTTCAACTGGTCCTTATTCTTTAATAACTCAACAACCATTAAGAGGTAGGTCAAAACAAGGTGGTCAAAGAGTCGGTGAAATGGAAGTTTGGGCTTTAGAAGGATTTGGAGCTTCTTACATTTTACAAGAATTATTAACAATTAAATCAGACGATATTGAGGGAAGAAATAAATTAACAAAATCAATTATTAATAATAAATCAATTAAATGTGGAACACCAGAATCTTTTAAAGTTTTAATTCGAGAGTTACAAGCTCTTTGTTTAGATATTTCTATTTATAAAATAGCATCTACAGGTAAACCTGAAAAAATAGATATAAATTTTTTATAAAATCTTTATAAAAAATTTATATAAATAATAAAAAGGAATTAATTTTTT